TGTTCCCTCAAAGAACTGTGTACGTTCTTTATTTCCTTCAATCAGTAATACTCCAACCCGTATTGTGTCACCAACTCCAATAGTTGGAAACTTAGATTCTGGAATTTTCCCAACTGAGGAGCTCTTCCAACTTACAGGTGAAACGCTCATCCGTAAAGACCTTTCCTTTTAATAAAAATTTTTAGACTCTCTCTACTTTATTTATTACTAGAGTCAACAAGTAGAGACCATACTTTTGGATCAACAACCGCTAAATGCGCTAGCATCTTGCGGTTCAATCCAAGACCTTCAGATTTAAATTTATATATTAGACGACTATATGTAGAACCCATATTTCGAGCAGCAATATTTATTCTACTAATCCACAAACGTCTAAACCATCGTTTTTTATTTTTTCGACCAGAATAGCTGTATTTTAAAGCTTTAAAAACTTGTTGATTTGCAACTCGGAAAAGTCTAGAATGACTCCCAACATATCCTTTAGCAAGTTTCAAAATTTTTTTTCTATGCTTTCTTGCTACATTACCTCTTTTAATACGTACCATTTTTATTAGTTGTTAAAAAATTTTTTTACTATTGATTTTTCTGTATTACTTACACTTATATGACCACTTAGTTTTCTTTTTCGTGAAGAAGATTTTTTCTCTAATAAATGAGATTTATAAGCTCTCTTCCTTAGAAAATTATCATTACCTGTTTTTTTATATCGTTTAACAGCTGATCGTCTCGTCTTAATTTTATACATAAACTAACTCTTCGATTTGTTCTTAAAATAGTATAAAATAATATACTATTAAAAGAAATAAAATACAAGCAAAAATTAATAACCAATTACTAGATATTGTGTTTAAGAATTTATAGTTAAACATAATATAATAATTTAGTAATGATTTTTTTTTTAATGATTCGAAACTTAAAATGTTATTTATTGGGTTATTTACGTGAAAATCAAAAAACAAATCCGGCGAATCCATACTGGTGCATTTGCATTATTAGATAGTATAATTCAAAACGGTGGACAAACAATCTTTGGATATCCTGGTGGTGCTATACTACCTATATATGATGAACTTTATTTGTGGGAACAAGAAAATTTAATTAAACATATTTTAGTAAGACATGAACAAGGTGCAGCTCACGCTGCTGATGCGTATTCTCGAGCGACAGGAAAAGTAGGTATATGTTTTGCAACATCAGGTCCTGGTGCTACTAACCTCGTAACAGGAATTGCAACAGCACATATGGATTCAATACCAATGTTTGTTGTAACAGGACAAGTTGGACGTGCTTTTATAGGAACTGATGCTTTTCAAGAAGTTGACATTTATAATATTACAAAACCTATAGTTAAAGCTTCATACATTGTTCAAGATGTTAGTAAAATTCCTGAAATAGTGTCAGAAGCTTTTTATTTAGCAAAAAATGGTCGTCCGGGACCTGTTTTAATTGATATACCTAAAGACGTAGGATTAGAGGAAATTACTTCATATATTCCAATTTATCAGCAACAAATAACTAAAAATAAACGTTATGAATATTTATTTCAAACCCGTTTTGAACAAATTAGAACAGCTTTGACTATGATTAGACAATCTTCACAACCTCTTTTGTATGTAGGAGGAGGAGCTGTATTAGCTCAAGCCAGACGTGAGTTAATAGCCTTAGCTGAAAAGTTTGAGATTCCAGTAACGACTACCCTAATGGGAAAAGGGGCCTTTCATGAGAATCATAGTTTATATTTAGGTATGCTAGGAATGCATGGTACTGCTTATGCAAATTTTGCAGTAAGTGAATGTGATTTATTAATTGCAGTTGGTGCTAGATTTGATGATCGTGTAACAGGCAAGCTTGAAGATTTTGCTTCCCAATCTCAAATTCTTCAAATCGATATCGATCCACATGAAGTTGGTAAAAATAAAATTCCTCATCTTGCAATTTTAGGTGATATTAAAAAAGTTCTTCAACAGTTATTAAAACATTCTACCTTACTTCCGTTTTATGATTCTACGCAAACAAAGTTTTGGCGAGAACGCATTGTAAAATGGAAGGAACGTTATCCTTTGGTAATACCAAAAACAGGTACTCAGTTATCACCTCAACAGATAGTGAATAGAGTTGCTGAATTATTTCCTAATGCTTATTTTACAACTGATGTTGGACAACATCAAATGTGGGCAGCTCAATTTTTGAAATGTAATATTCGAAAATGGCTATCTAGTGCAGGATTAGGCACAATGGGTTATGGTTTACCAGCAGCAATAGGGACCCAATTAGCTTTTCCAAATTCAACCGTTATATGCATTAGTGGTGATGCTAGTTTTCAAATGAATTTACAAGAATTAGGAACAATTTCTCAATACAACCTTCCAATAAAAATTTTAATACTAAATAATCGTTGGCAAGGTATGGTTAGACAATGGCAACAATCATTTTATGACGAACGTTATTCACATTCTTCAATGAAAGATGGTATGCCCAATTTTGTAATGCTTGCTGAGTCTTATGGTATTAAAAGTAAACAAGTTCAAAGTTTAGAAGACTTTATAAGTATTGAAAATGAACTTGTATCATCTAATCAAGCATTTTTAGTTGATTTCCAAGTTCATGAGACTGAAAATTGTTACCCAATGGTTGCTCCAGGTAAAAGTAATTCACAAATGATAGGGTTAAAACCAGAATCTACTTTAACTCCTGCTAAAAAACTTGTTTCTTGATAGGCCGAGTTGGATTTGAACCAACGTAGGCTGAGCCAACGGATTTACAGTCCGTCCCCTTTAACCACTCGGGCATCGACCCTATTTTTAAGTATTATGCATTATTTTATCTAAAAAGAATATTCTACATATCTAAAGATATGTAGAATATAATGCTATTCCTAAAGCAGCTACAGTACTTCCAATAAGTCCACCACTAAAGAAGCCTTCAGAAAATTTTTGCCAGCCTAATAAACTATCTAAATCGCTTACTCTTCTAACTTTAGGTAACTCAGTTGTTTTTTCTGAATTAGCAATTTGACTAGCTAATTTAATTACTAATGGATTGTCGTAAACTTCATATGTTACTTGTCCATAGATTGACAAACCTATTGTTAAAATAAGTAAAAGGGTAATAGCAGCAAGTAAACCCGCAGCTAGTGAAGGAACTGAAAATTGAGCTGAACGCAGAGGACCAAATGTATAAAAAGGTCCTACAAGAAAATATCCATGTGTAAAACCAATTTCTGCTCCACGTAATAATGGTGTTAATCCTGGTCTATAAGCTGGAAGAAGCCTAAGATACGCACGTGTAAAAGCTGACGTCGTAATTGGAGTTGCTAAATGACCGACAAAAGGATCCTGTCTATAAGGTTTAATAAAACTAACCATAATCTTCCTGTGTTTTAGATACCATAGATATTATAACACACAAATTTTTAAAAATAGTTCTTTGATTTATTATGTGATTTAATTTTTTTTATGTTAACATATAATAAATATAGTAAATAAACTATAGTTTAACTCAAAAAAATTTCTATAGAAGGATTTATCTATGATATTAATAAGTTATTATCTAGTTCTTTTAGTTTTTTCAATAGCAACAGCAGCAGCCTTATTTTTAGGCTTAAAAGTAATTAAATTAATTTAAAAAATCTTTTCTCTATCCTTTGTATCTATGGTTTTGTAATTCGTAATATTTACTTAACCATAAATACACAAAATTACATATATACTTAGATGTATTTTTATTTGATTTAAAAATAAATAAAATAATTCATTTACATAGATCCTAACTAAATAATGATATTGAAATTATCATTCCAAACATGGTATATACATTGCTTGAGTGTTATTGATTGGTTAATATTTATAGACATTTTTTGGAAATATGCATATCAAATAAAATCCAAAACCCTTATGTATTTAACATCAGCATTAGTTTTATTTTTCCTTAGTGCTATTTGTATTTTAACATGGCATTATTTTTCAAACGTTTATCTACTAAAATGGTTAATTGGACTTCAATCTATATTAACGATAGTTGGAAATTTCAGTTTAGTAATTGCAACTTGGAGAAGAAATGATCGAATTTGATGAGGATAAATGGCAAATTAATTTGCCAGGCAATAATCAACCACAAAATTATATTATTCCGACTATATTATTAGTAGGAGGACTTAAGGCTTATAATTCTATAGGGTTTTGTCCATTATTTTCGCTAAATATATTTCCTAACTTAACAAATCAAGATCAGTCATTAATAAATGGTTTTGGAGCTCAAAGTTTTAGTCTATTAGGTTATGGTAGTGCAGCCTTAGTTTTAGCAGGTTTTCTATTTTTTTCTGCTTTTTGTAATATTGGTGCAGGATCCATAAGATTTGAAAAGACTAACGAACAAATAACCCTTGCATTTAAAGGTTATCCGGGAAAAAACGAACGACTTTTTTTCTCTTATAGCTTTCGTGAACTTCAATGTATTAAAATTCTTTATACCCAAACACCAGTGCGTACACAATCACTATTTTTGGTTTTAGAAGGTAGTCGAGAAATACCAATATGGTCAAGTCAAGATCCTTCAAAATTTCTCATTTCAGAATCTTTTGTTACAAATCTTGGTTTAGAAATGGGATTTACTACTGAAATAGTAGATCGAGCAAAACAAAATTAAACTTAAAATATATTCACTAAATGACTTACAACATTATATCTATTACTATTATTAATAATATAATTAGTAAGTAGCGGGTATAGTTTAGTGGTAAAACTTCAGCCTTCCAAGCTGACTATGTGGGTTCGATTCCCACTACCCGCTCTAACAAACTTGAACCTGAAATGATTGATAACTCCATCGACTCTCAATCGTTGTATGTCGGGTTCTACTGGCGAACGCCCATTCTCAGATATTATTACTAGTGTAAGATATTGGATTATTCATAGTATTACTATTCCTTCATTATTTGTTTCAGGTTGGCTTTTTGTTAGTACAGGTTTAGCTTATGACGTTTTTGGAACACCTAGACCAGATGAGTACTTCTCACAAGATCGTCAACAAGTTCCACTTGTTAATGACAGATTTAACGCAAAACAAGAATTAGATGACTTAACTAAAGGATTATAACTATGATTAGAGGAACAAACCAACCTGTTGTTTATCCTATTTTTACATTTCGTTGGTTAGCTATTCATGGATTAGCTGTACCTACAATATTTTTCTTAGGAGCTATTACTTCAATGCAATTTATTCAACGATAGGAGAACTTTGATGGCAACAAATACACCAGGACCAAATCCAAATTCTAGTCCAGTAGAATTAAATCGTACATCATTATACTGGGGTCTTTTACTTATTTTTGTATTGGCTGTGCTATTTTCAAGTTATTTCTTCAATTAATATTACTTTCTTATGAAATACCTTTACATATAAACATATTTAATTTGAAAAATTACGGAGAAAATTCTTTATGGCTAGTACAGGACGTGTTCCTCTTTGGCTTGTAGCATTTGTTGCGGGTCTAGGAGTTATAACAATTGTTGGGATTTTTATTTATGGGTCTTATTCAGGTTTAGGCTCATCTCTATAACAATTTTACTATATTTCTTAAGCGGCACAATTATATGCTACTTAAGAAATATACTTTAATAAAAAATAATTAGAATTCTAACCCATAAGATTTTTTAAAATGCTTATAATTATATAAAAAAAACACAAATTGAAAGAGGAGAAAAACTTTTCTATGTATACATATTACATAATATATGATTTTGGTAGCTACGTCGCATATAACGAAATTATTATAACATTTGGATCTCCTGCTTACTGATATAGCTGTCTATAACGATATTTTCCTTATAGACAGCTATAATGGATTAAAATTTATAACTTGTTGGATCAAAAATCTCTCGATTTTCTCGTTCGATATAAAGAAACAATGCTATTGTAGCAAAAAGAGGAAGAACTAGTCCTACAATTGGAACAAAAAAACTAGGTAATAAATCGATTGTCATAATTTTTCTTTTCCTTTTATTTAAATTCAATTATTAGGTTGAAATAGCTTAATTATAACTAAATTATTTAATAAATATTTGAAAGCCTGGATACTAGCTAATATAAGTTAGACAATCATTGTTGCTATTGATAAAATTGAATATGCTAAAGATAAAGCTGTTTGAAGACATAATCTTATGCTTTTAAATGAATCAAGAATTCCTGATTCAAAAATACTTATAATTTGCTGATTTTTAATATCATATGCCATATATATATCGTTTATTTTTTTAATTTGATCTATACTTGTTGAATATTTGGGAATAATATTACTTCTATCAATATTTTGACTTAGTAAAACTTGAATTGGTCTAATTAAAGATTTACTAACTAAATTACTTCCTATTAAAGAATCAGTATAAAAATTACTACGTGACCAATTTTCAACTTCTTCACTTAAATGTACAAAACTAAATCCACCTCCTGGTAAAACTCCTTCGTAAAGACAGGCTCGTGCACCAGTTAAACCTAATTGGGCACGTGAACGACGATCTGTGGTTTCTAAATCTGTTACACCTCCTATATTTATAATAGCTGTTGCTCCACTTAAATTTCTTCGACGATTTTCACGTTTTTCATTTTCGTAATCAGAATCGCTAGTTAAAATTTGTTGTTTTAATTCTTGACATTTTTTTTGAATTATCTCTTCTTGACTATTTAATTTTGACCAACAAATAGTTTTGGTTTTAGTTATTAAAATTCTTTCTGCTTGACCTAAATCAGAACGTGTTATACCTTTCCAATCTCGAAAAGAATTTAAACATTTAGCTTTTGTATATAAAGCTAAATCTTCAAAAATAGCTTTGTCAGAAGTAAACACTTGTGGTAGTTTTACATAAGCAACATCAAAAATACCATTTATCTTATTCAATATTAAACTCGATAAGGCTTGCTCTTCAATATCTGGACTTACAATTAGAAGAGGACGCTTTTCATATATTATTGGTTCTAATATTTTTAAAAGTACTCCATCTTCTAAATTGATTGATTGTAATGTTACTAATACATAGGGATTTTCAAAATTGACCACCATTTTTTCTGTGTCTGTTACAAAATAAGGTGAAAAAAAACCTGTATTGATTTGCATTCCACGTTCTATTGTAAGATTTGTATTTTTTCCTGTTTCTGTTTTTATTTTTAAATCACCAGATTTCCCTATTTTTTCAAAAGCTTCTTTAAAAATAATTCTCAAATTGTCATCGCTTGGTATAAAACGATCAATAATTTTATTCCAAAATTTACGATTTGTAATTGGTATGCTTTTATCTTGTAAAATATTTAAAGTATAAGTTATAGTTTTGGTTATACCTATTTTTGTTTCTAATGCAGATGCATTTTGAATAACATGTTTAAAACCGTTTAAAATTAAAAATGATGTTATTAAAAAAAATGTTTTCGTTCCATCACCACTAGTACTATTTATTTTCTGAAACGAATCTTCAAATAATAATAAAATTAAATTTTGCACTGAGTCAGAAGTTCGTAAACTGCGAATTATTTTCGAGCCACTTTTTAATAACTCTGGATTATTGGCTTTTTTTGAATCTAATAATATATTTTTTCCTGAAGGTCCATAAGTTTCTTCTAGTATTCCTCCGAGTTTTTTTATTCCATTTTCTATATAGAGTTGAGCATGTTCATATGATAGAATGTACTGTTTATGAGTCATTTTCTCTTTTTATCTCCTAAAATATAATCCAATCTATGGCAAAGCTGGGGCGGGAGGATTCGAACCTACGAATAACGGAGTCAAAGTCCGCTGCCTTACCACTTGGCTACGCCCCAATAAGATTGCTGCCTATAAATAGACAGTTAGAAAATTTTTTAAGTTTTACTAAGAAGCATTGACGAGCTAGGAGGGATTTGAACCCCCGACACTATGGTTCGTAGCCATATGCTCTATCCACTGAGCTACAAGCTCTTAGCTTATATATATATACATATATAATATATAAGATAATTTTACAAAAAATGAGTCTAGATTTTTTTATAGAGTTCGAATCTGAACCTACTGAACATATCGTACCGGATAAAATTAGGTTTACGTCTTCAAAGAATAATCATACTTCAACTCTAACTGTAAGATTTTATAACATCAATTTTTTAAGAAAAGTTAATATACCTTTTTCTAAAAAAAAACTAATCAAAAGTATATATTTTATTCAACAAAACTCAAAATTTTCTACCAAAGATATACAAATAACTTGGATAAATGGGCGTCCCTTGATTCTTGAAGCAATTTTTTTCATCATATCTGAAAATGATTCAAATAAATTAAAAAATATTTTTCAGTTGTATATAGGGAAAGGTACTTCAGAATAAAAGTATCTTTACTAATTTAGTAAAAACAGATTTATCCTTACTAAATTAGTAATTAATAGTAATTAAATTTAACGACGTGAATAATATTCAACAACTAATAATTCATTAACTGGTAACCGTATATCTCTTCGATCAACAACTTTTTTCACTCCTCCACGAAGTTGTTTAACAGAAGCTGCTAAATGGTAAGGAAGGAATTTTTTGCGTTTTGTATTTGTATTTTCGTCTACTAAAGATCGTATTGATTTGGTATCAGAAATTTGTATACTATCACTAGGTTGGCACTGGAAACTCGGAATTGTCACAACTTGATCATTTACTTTGACATGTCCATGTGACACTAACTGACGAGCTGCGAGTATTGTTGGACTGAAATTAAGTCGAAATACAATAGTATCTAATCTCATTTCTAGCAGCTGTAATATAATAAGACCTGTTGAACCTTTAATTCGTCGAGCTTCTTTCACATATCTAAACAATTGTGTTTCTGTGATTGAATAGTTGAATTTAAGTTTTTGTTTTTCTTCTAGTCGCATTCTAAATTCTGAACGACGAACTTTTTTTCTACTATATCCGTGTTGCCCTGGTAATGTATTTTGTCGTTTTTTATTTCTTATTCTTTTTCGTGTTAAATGACTTAATTGAACGCCTAAACGTCTTTGCAGTCTTAAGCGTGGACCTCGATATCGAGACATAAATTATTTAGCTCCGTAATTTGTTAAAAACATTTGTTAGAAGTATAATCAAAATATTTTCACCGTCAACCTATAGACTAAGTTTAAAAATAACATAAATAATTATTTGAAAAGTACGGTGGGCGTAGCCAAGTGGTTAAGGCAATGGGTTGTGGCTCCGTCATGCGCGGGTTCAAATCCCGTCGCTCACCCTTAGATTAATACCATTAAAGAAATTTTTTAATTTGAACTTTTTCAAGTTGCTAAATTTCTGCCAATTTGTCTATAATTCAAAGTAAAAGTTTGGATATATTTATGGGTTTCTACTTTTATATAATCGAATTAGACTAGAATCTCATAATCCTTTCTATCTTTAAGTTTTTCTAATGCACACACTTAGTTTTCTAAAGAACCGCTTAAACAGGCTTTATTTTTTTGTACTATCCTCAAACTACTATTTACCTTATAAATACATAGTAGTAAAAGCTTTCACAAGTGGCCATCAAAAATTATTATATTTGCTTCGTTTTCTTTTTCCTTTAAACCGTTTGCTTGCTCGACTAGTTTTAATTTATGCAAGTTCACTTCATATATTTACCTCATTACTACGAGGATCAACTTTCTTTATACCAGCTAGGTTTTGGTTATTAATTTTTCATCATTTTATGTTTTTCTATGAAGCTTTACTAACAATAAGATTAATAGCAGAATGGTATCCTAGTATAAATCTTCATGAGGGTGGGATTATACAACAGATGATTTTTAATCTTTCTGAACCTTATTTCAAAGCATTTGAAGAAATTTTACCAAAAGGATTATCAGCTCTGTTTAGTTTTTACTTAATAGAACATATAAGTTCCATAATTGAAATTTTTTATCGAACTTTAGTATTATATGGTGGCGGTTGTAGAAAAAAATCATGGATAGAAAATATTGATTTAATTGTAACGGCTATTTCTGGAGAAAATTTAAAAACTCTTTAAAAAAAATTATTATTTTAAATAAAAAATTCATCTTTAAAAGACGCTAACATTATTAAGGAGAAAAATGTTAAAAATAAGATTAAAAAGATGTGGTAGAAAAAAATCACCAAGTTACAGAATAGTATTAATTCCGAGCCAGTCAAAACGTGACGGTCGTGCTATAGAAGAATTAGGTTTTTATAATCCTTTACGTAATCAACTTGTATACAACAAGGAACAAATTCAATTACGTTTATCACAAGGAGCGCAGCCTTCACAAACTGTACGAAATTTTTTAATAAAATCAGGTATTATTGAGAATATAAAAAAAATTCAGTAAAATATTAATAATATCAGTAATTCAAGACTGCTATTAATTTAAAGTAGTTCTTATAAAATTGAAACAAAACCAAACACAATCAAAAAGGATAACCTCATGGACATTATTGCTCTAGGTTGGTCAATGCTGCTGGTTGTTTTTACTTTTTCACTAGCAATGGTAGTCTGGGGTAGGAACGGTTTTTAATTTTTGAATTTGGATTTAAATTATGGAAGAAATTTTAAGTGTAGGTGGAATTGCTTTTATAGTAACACTTATAGGTCTTTCTCTTGGTTTTTTACTTCTAAGAGTACAAGCTAAATAGGCTAATATTTTTTCTCTTTCATTGATATATTTTTTCAATGAAGGAGAAGAATTTTTCTTTATTTATGAATATATTATTAAATGTAATGTTTTTTCTTGAAGCCTTAATGTTAGGGTTTTTAGTGGTAACTAGAAGTCCTGCGCGGTTACCGGGATTTGAAAAAACGAGAAACAAAAATTTAGATGGAGAAATATTAAGAATTTTAATTACTTTTTTATTGATTTTATTAGCATTTAAATGTCGTTAAGATTCTAAATTAATTTGGTTTTATTATTTTTACAATTCTCATAATAGATGAATAAATTTGAAGACTCTACTTTATGTCCTGTTCCTCGTGAACAACGACCTTTCTATGAATATCTAAATCAAAAAAAATCAATATTAGTAGGTTGGGTTAAATTAAATGAAACAAGTTATATTATTAAATTTTTTGTAACGCTTTTTGTTATTTTTACTTTTAGTTTTCCTATTATTAATCTATTTGTTTCATTTTCTTATTATCCAGTTGAAAGTTTAATTATTGGTTTAGTTTTTTCTTTAATAATAGAAAGTTTGGTTTATTTTAACTATTTTATAAACTGGAGTTATATTGGTAAACGATTATTTGAGGATACAGTTTTTTATGAGCAATCTGGTTGGTATGACGGTAAAATATGGATTAAACCTACAACAATTTTACGTCATGAGCGTCTTTTATATCATTATCAATTGGTCCCTTTAATTAATCGAATAAAAAAAACTTTACAATTAATTTTATTAAGTATTATAATTTTATTGTGTATCTTTTTTCTTTTTCTTTATTAAAAATTTTTTGATTATTATCCTATAATAATATTTAGACAATGGCGGGGTAGAGCAGATTGGTAGCTCGTTGGGCTCATAATCCGAAGGTCAGTGGTTCAAGTCCACTCCCCGCTATACTAAGCGGTCTATGCCTTTTGATTAAACAGTCTAAATTGACTAGTCAACTAAAATTTGACAAAAACAAAGGGATGAAGATGTCATGAGTCTAAAGTTAAAACAAAATGACTTTCCAAAATTCGAGGGTTCGACTGGAGGTTGGCTTAGTGCTGCTAAAAGCGAAGAAAAATATGTAATTATTTGGACAAGTAAAGATGCTTCTTTATTTGAGCTACCAACTGGTGGTACAGCAAGGATGAACTCTGGTAATAATGTTGCCTATTTTGCTCGTAAAGAACAGTGCTTAGCCTTAGGTGCACAATTACGAAGTTTTAAAATTACCAATTATAAAATTTTTCGTATTTATCCGCCCTTAGACATTACATTATTACATCCTTTTGATGGAGTATTTCCAGAAAAAGTAAATGAAGGTCGATCTCCTGTAGGTAAAAAAGATTCATCAATTGGTGGAAATCCAAATCCTGCATCTTTAAAATTCAAACCTCAATCTTAATCCCCAAACGAAAATAATAAATTTAAACTAGTCCTTTACTCATATCTTTTAATCTTTTTAAATATAAGATTAAAAGATATGATTTAGGAGAGATGGCAGAGTGGTCGATTGCGTCTGACTTGAAATCAGAAGAACTAGGAATGGTTCCGTGGGTTCGAATCCCACTCTCTCTTCTAATGATAATGTGTTAAAATTGGCTCAAAATGGTGTACATGAACTTTTTCCAGTAAAATATTAAATACAATATTCCAAAAGGATGGTTCGGTCACTTAAAACAACTTTGTAATTAAAGAGGTCTATATGTTAGTATTAAAAATTGCTGTTTATACAGTTGTTAGTTTCTTTGTTTATCTATTCTGGTTTGGTTTTATTTCAAATGACCCTTCACGTAATCCAAGTCAAAAAACAAACTAAAAATATTAAGGGGCTCTATCCTATAAGCCCCTTACTTTGTATACTTCAATAAAAGGGTAGTTAGCTCAGCGGTAGAGCTTCTGCCTTACAAGCAGAAGGCCACAGGTTCAAATCCTGTACTGCCCATAGGGCTCATCGTCTAAGGGATTAGGACAGAAACCTTCTAAGTTTCTAATGTAGGTTCGAATCCTACTGGGCCTAGTTGGTTATCTGTTTTCATACTTTAGTTTTTTTAGCATATAAAAAAATGTTTTTGATAGAAAGCTCTTTAAAACCAGATCATAAAAAATTAATCTAAATGATTTAGTATAAATCATAACAAATCTCTAGATCAATATAAGAATTTTTGAGCAATCAACCAAGGATGGCTTAAGGAGAAAAGATGAGATTAGCTGTATACGGAAAAGGTGGAATTGGTAAATCAACAACAAGTTGTAATATTTCAGTTGCGCTTGCTCAACGTGGTAAAAAAGTTTTACAAATAGGTTGTGATCCAAAACATGATAGCACATTTACATTAACAGGTTTTCTTATTCCTACAATTATTGATACTCTTCAAGCAAAAGATTATCACTATGAAGATGTTTGGCCAGAAGACGTTATTTACCGTGGTTTTAATGGTGTGGATTGTGTAGAAGCAGGTGGACCACCAGCTGGAGCAGGATGTGGTGGATATGTCGTTGGAGAAACAGTTAAATTATTAAAAGAATTAAATGCTTTTGATGAATATGATGTTATTTTATTTGATGTTTTAGGTGATGTTGTTTGTGGTGGATTTGCAGCTCCTTTAAATTACGCGGACTACTGTTTAATTGTTACGGATAATGGTTTTGATGCTCTTTTTGCGGCAAATCGAATAGCAGCTTCTGTTAGAGAAAAAGCCCGCACACATAATTTAAGGCTTGCTGGATTAATTGGTAATAGAACTGCCACAAGAGACTTAATTGATAAATATATACAGACTGTTCCTATACCTGTGTTAGAAGTTTTACCTCTGATTGAAGACATTAGGGTTTCGCGAATAAAAGGAAAAACTCTTTTTGAAATGGGAATTACAGATTCTTCATTAGACTATATTTGTGATTATTACTTGAATATAGCAGATCAACTTATAGCAAAACCTGAGGGGGTGATCCCTAAACAATCTGCAGATCGTGAATTATTTACACTTCTATCTGATTTTTATTTGAAGCCAGCTGAATCAAATGGAGATTCAAATGATTTAGATTTAAATTTATTTGTTAACTAATCTTAAATAGAAATTTGGTTTTATTTTTATGGATCCTAAACAACAACTTTTAAATACTAATTCTTTCAGATTTGAATGTGAAACAGGTAATTACCACACTTTTTGTCCTATAAGCTGCGTTGCCTGGCTTTATCAGAAAATAGAAGATAGTTTCTTTTTGGTTATAGGAACAAAAACTTGTGGATATTTCCTTCAAAATGCTTTAGGCGTAATGATTTTTGCGGAACCTAGATACGCAATGGCAGAATTAGAAGAGGCTGATATTTCCGCTCATTTAAATGATTACATGGAACTAAAACGTTTATGTACTATTATTAAAAAAGATCGAAACCCAAGCGTTATTTTTTGGATTGGAACATGCACAACTGAAATTATAAAAATGGATCTTGAAGGTATTGCCCCAAAACTAGAAGCTGAATTAGGTATACCTATTATTGTTGCACGAGCTAATGGGCTGGATTATGCTTTTACACAAGGAGAAGACACAGTTCTTGCTTCATTAGCCCAATCATATGGACTTAAAACAATAACTCAGAATCCGGCAAATAATTCTTCTAAATTAATTTTATTTGGTTCAGTTCCAAATGCTGTTGTTCATGAATTAACAAATGAATTGAATTCTTTTGGTGTTGAAGTTGGAGGATGGTTACCTGCAAAACGCTATACAGAATTTCCAATTTTAAAAGAAAAAGATTTTGTATGTGGGGTTAATCCTTACTTAAGTCGAACAGCAACTACTTTAATGCGAAGACGTAAATGTCACTTAATTGGAGCACCTTTTCCTATAGGACCAGATGGGACACGGGCTTGGATTGAGAAAATTTGCTCAATTTTTAATAAACCAGTAAGTGGGCTCAAGGAAAGAGAAAATAAAATTTGGAAAATGCTTGAAGTTTATACTGATTTATTAAAAGGTAAATCAGTTTTTTTTATGGGTGATAATTTATTAGAAATTTCGCTTGCACGCTTTTTGATTCGTTGTGGAATGGTTGTATTTGAAATAGGAATACCATATATGGATAAACGTTATCAAGGAGCAGAACTTTTATTACTTGAAAAGACTTGTGCAGAAAAGGGAATTTTTCTTCCAATTATTGTAGAAAAGCCAGATAATTACAATCAAGTAGATCGTATAAAAGATTTAGAACCAGATTTAGTTATAACTGGTATGGCTCATGCTAACCCTTTAGAAGCACGTGGTATTAATACAAAATGGTCTGTTGAATTTACATTTTCACAAATTCATGGGTTTACAAATGCAAAAAATATATTAGACCTTATTTCCAAACCATTACTAAGAAAAATAAATAAAGATGTTTGTTTTTCAAATTAAATAAAAAAATTTATGTATTTAAAAAATCACTTTAGTAGTATTTTACGAAATTCTTATTCAAACGTACTATATAGTATATGAAAAATAATGTAAAAAAAATAATTAAAGTTTTAACCCATAAGATTTTTAAAAAATGTGTATAATTATATAAAATAAAACAGCTTAGTAGACATTCCTGTTATCAATATTCATCATACACGAAATAATCCTCCTTTGCAAAACAGAATATTGCATAAATCAAATGCCAGACCTTTTCTCCTAGGAAGTTTATTTCCCTATTTTTCTAGTACTCATTATGACAGCAACTTTAGAAAGAAGAGAAAGTACTAGCCTATGGGAGCGTTTCTGCTCTTGGATTACTAGCACAGAAAACCGTTTATATATCGGTTGGTTCGGTGTATTAATGATCCCTACATTATTAACAGCTACTAGCTGTTTCATCATTGCGTTCATCGCAGCTCCTCCAGTAGACATCGACGGTATTCGTGAACCTGTTGCTGGATCACTTTTATACGGAAACAACATCATCAGTGGTGCTGTTGTACCTAGTTCTAACGCTATTGGTATTCACTTCTACCCTGTTTGGGAAGCAGCTTCTTTAGACGAGTGGCTTTACAACGGTGGACCTTACCAACTTGTCGTTTTCCACTTCCTATTAGGTGTTGCTACTTACATGGGACGTGAATGGGAACTTAGCTACCGTTTAGGTATGCGTCCTTGGATCTTCGTTGCATTCTCAGCACCAGTTGCAGCAGCAGCAGCAGTATTCCTAGTATATCCTATAGGACAAGGTAGCTTCTCAGACGGTATGCCTCTAGGTATTTCTGGTACATTCAACTTCATGTTAGTATTCCAAGCTGAACACAACATCCTTATGCACCCATTCCACATGGCTGGTGTTGCTGGTGTATTTGGTGGTTCATTATTCAGTGCTATGCACGGTTCTCTTGTAACATCAAGTTTAATCCGTGAAACTGAAGATGGTGTATCTGCTAACTACGGTTATAAATTCGGTCAAGAAGAAGAAACTTACAACATCGTAGCTGCACACGGTTACTTTGGACGTTTAATCTTCCAATACGCAAGTTTCAACAACTCACGTGCTTTACACTTCTTCTTAGCAATCTGGCCAGTTGTAGGTATCTGGTTAACTGCTCTTGGTATTAGCACAATGGCATTCAACTTAAACGGATTCAACTTCAACCAATCTGTTGTTGATAGCCAAGGTCGTGTTATTAACACATGGGCTGATATTTTAAACCGTGCTAACCTAGGTATCGAAGTAATGCACGAACGTAACGCGCACAACTTCCCTCTAGACTTAGCTGTATCAAATGTTCTTCCTGTAGCATTAAACGCACCAGCTGTTAACGCTTAAGAATATTTTGACAAACATATGAGATATGAAACATATCTCATATGTTTAGTTTTCTTAGTTTTCAATATAAAAAATTTTTTAATTTAAGCTAAATAACTTTTTATATTTTATACTCTGATTAAAAATCAGTATTATTTATTAACTTGTTAAATTAATCTTTTTGAATTAAGTATAAAAAAATATAGTCTTTAGGCTCTCATTTTTTAGAAAATTATAAAATTATATAGAATAGCAGTCTATTTTTTAATAGACTGCTATTTAATTTTTTACTATAATACGTAACGTTCTCCAGGAGGATATTTGTTTACAACATAACTGTGAATTGTGTAACGAATGTTTCTAGAGTCAGCTTCTTGTCTTTCTAAGTAGAAACCTGGCTCTTCGTAAGGACGTTGTACGATGAATGATAATGCACAACTCTCAGTACCACGAGTGTTATCAAAAGCGTTAATTTTGATATAAGTCGTTGGATGAGCAGCACGACACTGGTCTAATTCATACATAACAACTGAAGCATCTTTAATACCGAATAAAGGTAATCCCCAAAGTTCCCAATATGTGTTACGTGGATGTGGGTCTTCAGTCCATTCGACATTAATAGCCCAACCTTTGTTAACAATATACTTAATTTGAGCTAAAATTTGTTCGTTAGTTAAATCTGGTAAAAATGAAAAGGCACCTTGTGTTAATCTCACTCTTCAAATACTCCTTTAGTGTTTTACACTTATATAGTTTTTGTTAGAACTTTAGTTTTATAATACAGCTTACTGTCTAGTTGTTGTTTCAACGAAGTCAGCAGTATCTGTTGATGTGTAGTTGAAAGAAATATCTTTCCATAGATCTAACGCAACACGTAAAGGTGTACATTGATCTGCTGCTGCACGTAAAATTTTAGGTCCTTCTTTAATATAGTCACGACCTTCATTTCTAGCAAGTAACACAGCTTCTAAGGCTACACGGTTAGCTGTTGCTCCAGCTGCGATACCATCAGGGTGTCCAATTGTACCACCACCGAATTGTAAAACTACGTCTTCACCAAGGTAGTTTAATAACTGGTGCATTTGTCCACAGTGGATACCTCCAGATGCTACAGGAAGAGTTTTTCTTAAAGAAGCCCAGTCTTGTTCGAAGAATATACCTTGTGGAAGGTTAATTGGTGTATATGTGTTTAATAAAGTGTTGTAGAATCCTTTAACCATTAGAGGGTCACCTTCTAATTTACCTACAACTGTTCCTGCGTGGATGTGGTCAACACCTGCCATACGCATCCATTTACAGATTACACGGAAGTTAATACCATGGTTTTTTTGACGAGCATAAGTTGAGTTACCTGCACGGTGTAAGTGAAGGATCATATCATTCTTACGAGCCCATACACCCATTGTTTGAATTGCAGTATAACCGATTACTAAGTCGATCATCACAATTACAGATCCAACTACTTTTGCAAATTCTGCACGCTCGTACATAGCTTCCATTGTACCAGCAGTTACGTTAAGGTAAGAACCTTTAACTTCACCAGATGCCGCAGCTGATCTGTTAACACCTTCCATAACGTAAGAGAAACGTTCACGCCAACGCATGAAAGGTTGAGAGTTAATGTTTTCGTCATCTTTTAAGAAGTCTAAACCACCTTTTAAACCTTCAAATACAACTCGACCGTAGTTTTTACCTGATAAACCAAGTTTTGGTTTTACAGTTGCACCAAGTAAAGGTTTTCCAAACTTATCTAAACGTTCACGTTCAACAATTACACCTGTTGCAGGACCTTGGAAAGTTTTTAGGTAAGCATAAGGAATACGCATATCTTCTAAACGTAAAGCCTTAACTGCTTTGAAACCAAATACGTTACCAATAATTGAAGCTGTTAAGTTTGCAATTGAACCTTCTTCAAAAAGATCACATTCGTAAGCGATATAACCAAAGTATTGGTCTGAAGCTCCAGGAACTGTGTCTACTTTGTAAGCTTTTGCACGATAAACATCACAAGCTGTTAATAAGTCTGTCCATACTACAGTCCATGTAGCAGTTGAAGACTCACCAGCAACTGCAGCAGCAGCTTCAACTGGATCCACTCCTGGCTGAGGAGTAATACGGAATAAAGCAAGCACATCAGTGTCTTTGATATTATATGCTGGATCCCAGTAACCCATTTCAGCATAAGGGATTACACCTGATTCGTAACGTTCGTTTTTTATTCGTGTTCTTTCTTCTACAGATTGAAACATGTAGGACTCCTTTTTATATACCAGTAAATTCTCTGTTTCTCGGAAATGTTAAATGGTCCTTTCGGCAATTTAAACCCAACTTGAAAAGCAAAAACTAAGTGTTTTGAATTTCTATACAAAATTGTTACTAACGTAGATTAACGTAAAACAAAGTTTTTGTATATACCTATATTATATGAATTAATTATAAAATACACAATAATTTTGTGTATTTAAATATTTAGTTATTAATTAATTAATAAATTTGCTGTTTAAAACAAATGAACCAGAAATGATAATTTCCACTTTTAGCTTAACCTTTCATTAATGACAAATGCTTCCAATCTAATATCAGGTAATTGGCTTTTAATAAATGGTCAAGTTTATGTTATAAATTATAAAGTTTCATTATCTGATCTTTTTCATTATTTACAAAATATTAAACCAGGATTAATAACCGAATACAATCAAAAAATTTTATCTACTGACGCATCTAAAAAGATTTTTTTGAGCCACCTAGATCGTATAGAATTTGTTACAATAGTTGGCGGCGGTTAAAAATAGTGCACATTTTTTCATGAATCTACTAAAAAGTAGATTCATGAAAAACACTTTTAAGATTTAATACTAAACTAGAAGTTCATTTCGGCAGCCTGAACTTTTTCGAATTGTTTTTTCTTTAAAACTAATAAAGTTTGTGTTAACATCGTTACGAAAGCAAAAAGCACATATCCATAAATACGTGCTGGATTTTGTAAGACTATTTCTTTGTCTGCTTGACCAAATCCACCAACATTAGGATCAAGTGTTAGAGGTTGGTCTACACGAACAATATCATTTTTCTTAACTATTAGATCAAGACCTACAGGTATTATTTGTTCATTTGAATTACCATTAGAATCTTGTATTGTTAATATTGTCCCTGTTTTTTCCTTACTATCAATTGCTGTGATTTTTCCATTAACTGTTGCTAAAAAAGTATTGTTATTTGTTTTTTGTCCATTAGGATAAACTTGGCCACGACCACGATTACCTCCTACGTAAATAGGATATTTTAAGAAGTGAACTCGTTTATCAGTTTCTGGATTTGGTGCAAGAATCGGAAAATGAATTTCTTGATTTTTTTCACCTGGTACTGGACCAACAACTAAAATATTTTCTTGACTAGGACTGTATGGTGTGATGTAAACTCCACTTGTTTTTGCTTTTAATTCGGGAGAAATTTTATCTTTTGGAGCAATTTTAAATCCTTCTGGTAGTACAACAACAGCACCAAGATTTAGTCCACCCTTTTTACCATTTCCTAAGATTTGTTTTTGCGTTGTATCATAAGGGATTTTTACACTTGTTTCAAAAACTTGATCTGGTAAAATTGATTGGGGAGCTTCTATTTCTACTGGTTTAGATGCTAAATGACAGTTAGCACAAACAATTCTTCCATTTGCTTCTCTTGGATTAGTATAGGCTTGTTGAGCATAAATTGGAAAAGCATTTGCAGATTTAGAACCTAGAAAAAGTTCTGGAGTAATCACGCTAATTAACACAAGAAAATCAAAAATTTTTCTGATTTTTTTGCCCCATTTGTTTTGCATATAAATTTTTTAACTCTTAAAAAAAGGAAAAAATTAACATAATTTAGTTTATCTTAGTAAAAAATAGTATTAAGATATAATACCAAGTTTTTCTAAGGCAAATAAAAAGCTACTTCCAGTCAAATATAGACTTACAATCGCAATTGTAAAAACTACTTGAGTAATAGGATCCGTTGAAGGAGTTATAATAGCAGCTAAGACTGTTGCTATTAATAGTACATACCGAAGCCAATTAAAACAATTTTTTGATGTACAAAATCCAATAAAACCAAATAGAATTTGAATGACGGGAATTTGAAAACTATAAATTGATCCTAAAAACAAAGTCCATAGGAAATCAATGTAGTCTTGAAATGACCATAAAGGTTCAAGAATATCTTTTGTATAAGAAAAGAAAAAGGTTAATGCGGCTGGAGCAACTACCTTGTATGCATATAAACTCCCAGCAAAAAATAATACGAAAGAAAGGAAGAAAAGACTTCCAAAAGCAAATTTTTCTCTCGTTAATAATGCAGGAAAAAGATAACATATTGCATAAACAATTACAATAGGACTTTCAAATACTAAGGCAGTAGATAACGAAAGTTTAAAACTTAAAAAGAAATATTCATCTGGTGATGGTTGAAAAAATTTTATACCTTCTATAGCTCCTTGTAAAAGTTGTGCGAGTGTTTTAGTTTGGGAAAAACATAATCCAATTAAAATAATTAAAAATATAATTAATTGAAAGACACGCTCGCGTAGCTCTTGGTTATGCTCAGTTAGCCCCATATAAATTTTTGAACTAATTTGATTATCTAATATGGAGGACTTAAATTTAAATAGCATATTTTTAAAATGTAACATATCTTTTAATAAAAGATATGTTACACGAAAATATTATTTTAATTACGATTTGATTTATCAAAGGTTAAAGCTTGATATCTAGCAAGTGCTCGTTTTAAGTTTATTGTGTTTAAAAGCTTTTCATTTTGCTTTGTTGATTTTGCTAATGCATCAATAACTTGATCTAATTCTTTTTTTGCTTGGTCAACATCAATTGTAATATCTGAAAGTTCTTCAATTTGTCTAACAATTATTTTTAAATTGTTATCTTTAATTTCCGCTATTCCATCTAATATAACAATAGGTATCCAGTTATTTTCTGCTTTAACCCGTAAAACACCTATATCTAAAGCTGTTAATAAACGAGTATGATTTGGTAAAATCCCAAGTTCTCCAGTAGTAGTAGGTAGAACAACTTCTTTAACTTTCCAATTAGCAATAGTTCTATTGGTAGCAAAGAGATCTGTGGTGATTAACATTGTTTACACCTCCTATATTTATTTTAATTTCTTCGCTTTTTCAACAACTTCAGAGATATCACCTACAAGATAGAAAGCTTGTTCTGGCAAAGCGTCAAATTCACCTGCAACAATTGCTTGGAATCCTTTGATTGTATCTCTTAAAGAAACATATTTACCAGCAAGTCCTGTAAATACTTCTGCAACAAAGAAAGGTTGAGATAAGAATCTTTCAATTTTTCTTGCTCTAGCTACGGTTAATTTATCAGCTTCTGATAATTCATCAATACCTAAAATAGCAATAATATCTTGTAACTCTTTATAACGTTGAAGAGTTTCTTTAACTGCTTGAGCTATATTATAGTGTTCTTCACCAACGATTAAAGGTTCAAGCATTGTTGATTTTGATGCTAGTGGATCAACAGCCGGATAAATACCTTTTGCTGCTAAGTTTCTAGAAAGTACTGTAGTAGCATCAAGATGAGCAAATACTGTTGCCGGAGCAGGGTCTGTTAAGTCATCAGCTGGTACATAAACAGCTTGAATTGAAGTAATTGACCCTTTTAATGTTGATGTAATACGTTCTTGCAACATACCCATTTCTGTAGCTAATGTAGGTTGATATCCTACAGCTGATGGTACACGACCTAATAAAGCTGATACCTCTGAACCAGCTTGTACAAATCTAAAAATATTATCAATAAAGAATAGTACATCTTGATTTTGTACATCACGGAAATATTCAGCCATTGTTAATGCACTTAATGCAACACGCATGCGTGCTCCTGGTGGTTCATTCATTTGACCATAAACAAGTGCAACTTTTGATTTTCCTAAGTCAGAGGCTACAATAACACCAGATTCAATCATTTCTCGATATAAGTCATTACCTTCTCGAGTACGTTCACCAACACCAGCAAAAACAGATACACCTCCATAAGCTTTTGCAACATTGTTGATTAACTCCATGATAAGTACTGTTTTACCTACACCAGCACCACCAAAAAGTCCAATCTTTCCACCTTTTCTATAAGGAGCTAATAAATCAACTACTTTGATTCCTGTAGCAAAAATTTGAGGTTTTGTTTCAAGTTCATAGAAAGCTGGAGCAGGTCTATGAATTGGCCATGTAAGGTCAGGTGTTTCAATTTCTGTAAGGTTGTCAATAGGTTGACCTAAAACGTTAAATATTCGTCCTAAAACTTGGTTTCCAACAGGTACAGAAATTGGTCGACCAGTGTCTACAGCTATGTAGTTACGCGCTAATCCATCAGTTGGGTTCATAGCAATTGTACGTACAGTGCTACCACCAATCATTTGTTGCACTTCAGCAACAACTTGTACATATTTTGCTAATTTTGAAGAAGAAGAATCCATAATTTCAATTGCTGAATAGATTTCTGGTATAGATCTTCCTTTATATCGAATATCGACTACGGGTCCAATTACCTGAGATACTTTGCCACCTACGGGTCCAAGAAATCCAAACTCTGAAGTTGGAGAAGTTTGAGAAGATTGACTAGACATATTTATTTTACGATTGTTAATTGTTATAGAAAGTAGAAAATAAATAGGGTTTCCCTAAACTTTTAATTACATTAATTAAGTTCACGACCAGTTGTTAGCAACCAATTTTCAGCTTCAATATAATTATTAGGAGCTAAACGAATTGCTTCTTTCCAGTAATCTGCAGCTTTATTAAAGAGCTTTTTGGCAATCTCAGATTGTCGTTTTTCAGAAGACTTAACACCCTGATAATGATAAATAACAGCAATATTATTATATGCTTGTGACAATTTTGGATTTAATTCCAAAGATTGATGATAATATTGAAGAGCTGTAGAATATTCACCATTATTTGAATAAATAAGTGCAATATTATAAAGAATGTAACTTCTGTCGATTGGGTCTTCTTCTAATTGAAGAGCTTCATAATAACTTTCCAGAGCTTGAGCATACTGACCCGCAGATTGAGCAACTAATCCTTCTTTGTAATAAGTGAATGCCTCTTTCTCTTGTTGACTAGCAGGTAAAACTTTTATTAATATATCAGCTAGGATAGTAAATGTTTTATCAAGAAAATTATCATTCTTTTGTGAACGATTCATAATTATTTAAAATTTTTAATTTTGAAATCAAAATTACCTAAATAGCTTTATGCGGAACAAAAGGAAAAAGTCCTAAGAGTCTAGCATGTTTTATTGCCTTTTTTAATCGATTTTGTTGAATTTTTGTTAGTCTACTTACTCGACGGCCTAAAATTTTTCCATAACTTGTAGTAAAAGATCTTAATAAAAGTAAATCTTTGTAATCAATTTCACGATTTAAACCTAATGGAGAAAGTTTTGATTTAATTCTTGGCATAAAATTTATTTAGTCTCCTTATGTACTGTATGAGAATTGCAATAAGGACAAAATTTTTTTTGTTCTAGTCTAGCTGGCGTATTACGTCTATTTTTCGTTGTGGTGTAACGGGAAACACCTTCTGTTCTTTTGTTAGAATTTGTACGACAACTTGTACATTCAAGATGGATAATAATTCGGCTACCTTTTTGTTTTGCCATTTTTTTTATTTGTAATTTTTTTATAGAATGCTATATAGTTAATTATAAGAAATTTTTAATCTTAAGCTAGTCAAAAAAGATTGTTATTATTTCTATTCATTTAATAATTTTATCTAGCTCAAACAGTTTAAAACACATATAATCTAAAATAAAGACTTTAAAACATATGGCTAATATTAAATCTGCTAAGAAAAGGGTTCGTGTTGGACAAAGAAATCTAAAACTAAATCGATTTTATAAATCGACTGTTAAAACACTAGTAAAAAAATATCGTATTGCTATAAAAAATTTTGAATCAACAAAAGACAAAGAAACATATGAACATATAAAAATTTTAGTTTCCAAAATTTATAGTAGAATTGATAAAGCAGCTAAAAAGAAAGTATTTCATCCACGAAAAGCAGCAAGACAAAAATCACGTATTAACAAATTTTTTAAAAAAATTAGCTAAAGCTGTTGTGTTTTGATCGGAATAGGGTTAGGAAATCCTCCTAACCTTATAAGGTTTTTTGAATCAAATAATTAAGGAGATAAAAAGTATTCATGCCAAAGGTATTTCTTGCAAATATTCCCGACTTAATAGAAATTCAGAAAAGCAGTTTCTGTTGGTTTCTTGAGGAAGGTTTGAGTGAGGAGTTAAAACAGCTCTCAACGCTTGGTCATTTTATTGAAACGATAGAAGTAAGATTTTTTCATAATGAATTTTACTTCCATGTACCTTTTAGAATACCATATGAATCTCGTAGAGATAAATTGTCCTATTCTATTAGACTCTATATGCCTATTGAGGTTGAAGATAAACGCACACAAAGTATTGAATTACATACTTTATGTTTGTGCGAGTTACCCCTTATGACTGATAGGGGGACTTTTGTAATAAATGGTTGTGAAAGAGTTATCTTAGGTCAAATAGTTAGAAGTCCTGGTATTTACTATAAAGTTAATTCAATTAATAGTTATATTTCGACTATCGGAGCAACTTTAATTTCAAATAGAGGTTCATGGCTCTATTTTGAATATGATAAAGAAAAACTTATATGGATTGAAACAGATCGTATTACTAGAATTCCTATTTCAATCCTACTAGAAGACATTGGTAATAAATCTGAAACTATCTTTTCACATTTAGAAAATTCGCATTACTTTGATTATATCTTAGCACATGCAAAAAAAATTTATACAAAGGGTTCTGATTTTCCTTATGATGAATATAACTCAAAATGGGAATTATTAAAAAGTGAAATATTTGACACTCGTTATTATAGTCTAGGAAAAGTTGGTAGATACAAAATTAACAAAAAATTAGGAATTAATTTACCTCATAGAATTCAAACGTTGACATTACATGATATTGTAGAAATTGTTGACTATTTAATAGGACTAAGAGTTTTAATAGGTAATGTTGATGACATTGATAGTTTAGAAAACCGTAGGATTAGATCAGTTGGTGAACTTCTACAAGTTCAATTTTCACATGCTTTTTTAAGATTTGGTGCATTTCTAGAAGAAAAACGTGACATAATGAATACGTTAGATTTAAGTGTTTTAATCAATCCCTTTCCTATTCAATCTGCAGTCGATGAATTTTTTGCTACAAATCCTTTATCCCAATACTTAGATCAAATAAATCCATTAGCTGAACTTATTCATAAACGACGCGTAACAGTACTTGGGCCAGGAGGAATACCTTTCGAAAAGGCTAGTCTTGGAATTCGAGATATACATCCAAGTTATTATGGTAGACTTTGTCCGATAGATACACCAGAAGGTGAAAAAGCTGGTTTAGTGGCTTCACTTGCCACTTTTGTACATGTAGACGATCAAGGTTTTTTAAAAACCCCATTTTTTTCCATTCATCAAGGAAAAATAATAGGACTATATCATCTAAATGTAGATCAAGAAGATGGCAAGACAATAGCTATGGGGGATAGTTTAGTTAGCACAAAAGGATTTCTTTTAACAAAACGTATTGGAGTAAAAGAAAATGATGAATTTCGTTTGACTGCACCATCAGAAATTAATTATCTTTCTGTTTCACCTTTTCAGCTTTTTTCGCCAGCTGTAGGTTTAATACCATTTTTTGAGCATGACGATGCAAATAGAACTTTAATGGGTGCACACATGCAACGACAAGCTGTTCCTTTATTAAGACCTCAAAAACCAATAGTCGGAACAGGTATAGAATCACATCTAGCTATTGAATCAGGTTCATTAATATTAACTTATAGTAGAGGAATTGTAAGATTTGTTTCTTCTAATTCAATATGGATACGCGATGCTTATGGTAAAACAATTGTTTATAGGTTAGAAAAATTTCAATCTTCTAATCAATCTACTATTTTAAGTCAACGTCCCATTGTCTGGGTTGGTGAACATGTAGAAAGCGGCAGTATTATAGCAGATGGTCCAAGTACGGATGAAGGTGAATTAGCTCTAGGGAAAAATGTTACAGTTGCATATATGCCATGGGGTGGTTTTAACTATGAAGATGCTATAGTTGTAAGTGAAAGACTAGTTTCTGAAAATATTTTTACATCGATTCATATTGAAAAGCTTGAAATAGAAATAGAAGATAATGATAGAGGACCAGATTACGTTACACGTGATTTACCAGAAAGTAGTGCTGAGAAATACCGTTTAAGAAATTTAGATGAAAATGGCTTAGTTTATATTGGTGCTTATGTTCAACCAGGCGATGCTATTATTGGAAAACTCTCTCCCAAACGTCGAGAAAATACTTATGGAAGGTTACTTGAAGAATTATTTGGTGACGCAACTTCAGTTGCTGATACATCATTGCGAGTACCTTTAGGTATGGTTGGACGCATTTTAGATGTTCGAGTTCTTGATCGGGAAACAGCTTTAGATATACCACCAAAAGTTTTATCAATTATTCAGGTTTTCATTGCAAACATAAGACGTATGCAAGTAGGTGATAAAATGGCAGGTCGCCATGGAAATAAAGGTGTAATTTCAAATATTGCCCCATTATCTGATCTACCTTTTTTACCTGATGGTACATTAGTAGATATTATTTTAAATCCTTTAGGCGTTCCTTCTCGTATGAATGTAGGTCAACTATTTGAATGTCTGTTAGGTTGGGCAGGTGAAAAGTTAGAAAAACGTTTTAAAGTTTTTCCTTTTGATGAAATTTATAGCGTAGAAGCTTCAAGAACTTTGGTTTATGAAAAACTTGAAGAAATTAAAGATCAAGTACCAAATCAACAAGGTTTATTGAATAAATTTTCACCTGGAAAAGTTATTTTAAAAGACGGAAGAACAGGTTTACCTTTCGATAATCCAATAACAGTTGGTAAGCCTTATATGTTAAAATTAATTCATCTTGTTGATGATAAAATTCATGCACGTTCTATAGGACCATATTCAGTTATTACTCAACAACCGTTGGGCGGACGGTCACGAGAAGGTGGACAAAGATTTGGTGAAATGGAAGTATGGGCTCTTGAAGCTTATGGAACAGCTCATACATTACAAGAACTTTTAACTTTAAAGTCCGATGATATTCCTGGAAGATTGAAAGCATATAAGGCAATAGTTGGCCACAATCAAATGCCTTCGCCAGGAATACCAGAGTCTTTTCGTGTTTTACTTCGCGAATTACGCTCTTTAGCCGTAGATATTCATGCCTTAAGATTTATGGCATTTTCACCTGGGAAATTAGAACCACATATTAAACCAGTAAAATTTTAATAAAAGTATTATTTATGATTTCTGAAAAAACATTATTGTCAGAAAGTATTACTCAAAAAAAACATTTTAAAAGAAAAAATTTAACGCAATTAAGACCTATTTCTACTCAAATAAGTAGAAATAGGTTCGAAATGGTCGGCGTAAAATTAACATCACCTGAAAGAATTCGTGAATGGAGTGAAAGGAAGCTTCCTAACGGAGAAATCATAGGAGAAATACGTAAGCCTGATACGATGAACTACAGGACAGGAAAACCTGAACCTGATGGTCTTTTATGTGAAAAAATTTTTGGACCTTTAAAAAGTTGGGAATGTAGCTGTGGACAATACAAGTTCCGTCCAAAAACTAAACCTTTTTATTGTCAAAACTGTGGAGTAGAAGTGACCGAAAGTCATGTTCGTAGACATCGAATGGGTCATGTAAGTTTGAATTATCCTATCACTCATACTTGGTATTTAAAAGGCTCACCAAGTTACTTAAGTATTGTTTTAGATAAACCATTAAAAGATTTAGAGACCATTGTCTATTTGGTTGAGGAAGAAAAAACTTTAGAAGAGTTAGAAAATGAAGCTCGTGAATCAGTAAAACGATTACTTGGACCTTCTTTTTTAACTGATGACCTAGCTAATTTCCAGGCCGAAGAAAAAGAGTTAGAAAATTGGTTAATTCACTGGTCACATAAAATCAAAAATATAAATGTTAGCTTTGATTTTCTAGAGGATGATTTTGCATCCTTTCAACTTAATTCAGAAGATTTACTAAGAGAAACTGATGATCTAAGGCATAACAAACGCAATTTTAAAACAAAAAAAACTACAACATATCAAGAATGGGTTGATGATGAAGTAAATGCTCTTTTATTAGCAGATCATGGCTCAAAACGTATATTAAATATGTTGGAATCCATTAATTTAGATGATGAGATTAAAGATCTTAGAGACGATTTATCACATTCATCTCTTAGTAAACGTGAACGTTTATTAAGAAGACTTCGTTTGCTAGAAACCTTTGTAGCTACTAAAACAGATCCTTCATGGATGGTATTAAGAGTGTTACCTGTTTTACCTCCTGCTTTACGCCCAGTTTTTGAATTACCTAATGGTACATATATGAGTTCAGAATTTAATGAGCATTATCGGCGTATTGTGATGAGAAATAATCGACTGATTAGATTTTGTGAACAAATTGTGCCTGATTTTGTTGTCATAAATGAAAAAATATTAATTCAGGATGCGGTTGATGATTTAATTGATAATGGTAGCCGTTTTGGGAGAGAATCCTATGGTCCTAGAAATAAACCTTTACGTTGCTTAAATGATTTAATTGCTGGTAAAGAAGGAAGATTCAGACAAAATTTATTAGGGAAACGAGTAGATTATTCAGGTCGGTCTGTAATTGTTGTTGGACCAACTTTAATGTTAGATCAATGTGCATTACCTTATGAAATGGCATTAAATTTATTTGGACCCTATTTAATTTACAAAATACGAGAAATTATACCACGAGCTCGTGAACTAGATACAAGTGATCTTACATCAGCATTACAAAGAAACTATCCGATTGTTTGGACTTTATTAACCATTTTAGTATCTGTTTCACTAGTTCTTTTAAATCGTGCACCAACTTTACATCGTTTGGGAATTCAAGCATTTCGACCTATATTAACTACAGGAAGAGCTATCCAATTACATCCTTTAGTTTGTCCTGGATTTAATGCAGACTTTGATGGTGATCAAATGGGAGTTCATCTACCATTAACAAGAAAAACTCAACTTGAAGCCTATCGAATGCTTTCCTCAAATAATCTTCTTTCGCCAGCGACAGGACGGCCAATTTTAACACCAAGTCAGGATATTGTACTAGGTTGGTATTATTTAACAACGCGAACATTACCTTATACAAAAGGAGCGAATCGCTATTTTACAACCTTTGGTGATATATCTGAAGCATTAGAACATGAAAAAATTTCGTTGCATTCATCTATATGGTTAAAATACTCAGGAAAGTTAACAGGTATACAAAAAAAATATGAAAACCTAAGAAGAATAGAAAAAGTTAATGATGGATCGTTGGAAATTTTTGATGATTTACAAATAAAAAAAGATCATTTTGGGAAAATTATTTCAGCCTATATAAGAACAACACCAGGTAGAGTATTAATTAATGAATTATTAGCAGCTGCTATTTATGCACGTCCTATAGGTACAAAATAAAATTTTTAAACTTCTTCTCTTTAGGGAAAAAATTAAATATTAAAATTATTCTAAAATGCAAAAATTAAAAAAAAAAATAAATTTAAATAATTCAAAGTTTAATTCTCGAAGTTTTGTTTTTCTAAATCAAGTAATTACTAAAAAAGATTTAGAAGACATATTAGCATGGATGTTTCGGAATTATGGTATTCGCAAAACATGTATGCTTGCAGAATTATTAAAAGAAGCCGGTTTCAATTATGCTACTCAGGGTGGTTTGTCTATTAATTTAGAGGATTTAAAAGTTCCCAGATCAAAAACTCCTTTAGTTAATTTAACTAATACTGAATTAGAAAAAGGTGAAACTCAATATAAACGAGGAGAATTGACTAGTTCTGAATGGTTTCAAAAACAAGTAATGGCTTGGAATTTGACTAGTGAAGTTTTAAAAAATGAAATTGTTAAATTTTTTGAAAGAACAGATCCATTAAATCCACTTTATATGATGACCTTCTCAGGAGCGAGAGGAAATCTGTCCCAAGTTCGCCAATTAATTGGTATGAGGGGCTTAATGTCCGATCAAAAAGGCGAAATGATTGGATCGGCTATCCAAAAAAATTTTCGTGAAGGATTAACAGTAATTGACTTTTTAATATCATCTTATGGTGCCAGAAAAGGTTTAGTGGACACTGCTATTCGTACAGCAGATTCTGGCTATATGACACGACGGCTAATAGATATAGCTCAAGATGTTGTTGTTAGACAATTTGATTGTCAATCAAAATATGGGGTTTTAATTCTGAAAACAAATCCTTTTTCAGAAGGAAAAATAAAATCTTCCTTTGAAGAAAAATTATTAGGAAGAACTTTAGCAAAACCTATTATTGACAAAAATACAAAAAAATTACTTGCTCATCGAGGACAAGAAATTGACTTTGATTTATTAAAATTAATTAAAGAAAAAGAAATACAAATACTAAGTGTGAGATCACCTTTAACTTGTCAATCTTATCGATCAGTTTGTCAAATGTGTTTTGGTTGGGATTTAACACAACATCGATTAATTGAGATAGGTGAAGCAATAGGAATTATTGCTGCACAATCAATTGGTGAACCAGGTACCCAATTAACAATGCGTACTTTTCATACAGGAGGTGTTTTTAGTCGTGAATTAAACCAACAAATTCGTAGTCAATTTTCGGGTCAAGTAAAATTTGCTGAAAATTTAAAAACCAATTTTGTCCGAACAAATCAAGGAGATTATGGTCAAGTTATAATAAACACTTCTTTTTTTGATATCATAACCTATAAAAATGAAGTTTTGCGTATTAAAATCGAGCGCGATGATCTTTTAATGATTAAAGATGGTGAATTCATTAAAAAAGGACAACCCATTGTACAATCAGCCTCTCAGTTAGAAGAATCTGATACAGAGATCCAAAAAACTTTAACCACAAAATTTTCAGGTGAAATTTATTATCAACCAAGACAAAAATATAATTTTTTTGAATATAATATGATAGTCTGGGTACTTGCTGGTACCTTAGTTATTCTTCCTTTTGAAGCAAAAAAATATATCCGATCTTTAAAACATACAAAATATGTTTTTGCAAAAACAAAGCTTGTTGTAAAATCAAATCCTTTTACAGAAATTATTCGTGTCTTAAATTTAAATAAAATAGGGTTAATTTCTCAATTTTCAAAGTTGAAAAAATTAAGAATACAGGTGTATAAAAACCAGCAAATTAAAAAACCTTCTTTATATATTTTAAAACTTAAAGACTCTCAAAAATTAGTACTAAGAAAAGATATTACACCTGAAAATTTATCTACTTATATAGGTCGTTATATAACTGATGCATATCAAATAAAAACAGGGGGTATTTTATATAACCTTAATCCTACTAAATTACTAACAAATCCCTATAAAGCTAAAACTAGTGGGTGGTTAGAGTTAAATAAAGCTACATCATTTATATGGCTACCAGAAGAAACTTTTTATGCTTTTCCTAAAAACTATATATTTCAACTAAAAGATACGAGTTTTGTACAAAAAGGAGACTGGATTTTTTCAAATAAATTTGCCCCAGTAAATGGTCTACTTCAACCTAAGAAACAGGGTAGAAAGTTAACAGATTTAACAATCAAATCAGGAATCATTTTGGTCTTCAATAGAGAATTAGTTTTAACAACAAAATTTTACCACAAGCTAAATGGGAGATTTTTTTTCCCTGGAGATAGTTTATTTGGAAGAATTTCAATAGATAAACTAGTTTATAGTGAGGTAATTATTTCAGCGAATTGTGTCCAGCTTTTACTTCGACCTATAGTATATTTTAACATTTTACATCTAAAAAACTATAAGCCAATAGGGCAAAATTTATCTATAATTAATGGTGAGTTGGTTGTACGCTCAAAACGTTTTCTAACTTTTAAATTAGGTGAATCAATTAATGCGACAATTAAAAAACGAAAAAATATAGTTGAAACAGGTTTATTTGTAAATTTTTCTAATCAAATTTCTAAACAACAGCCCAATATTGTAGGTTATTTTAAAAAAGAAAACTCAAATCATTGGTCTTTAGAGTTTGGGCACTCACAAAACTTTAATCAACCGAATATTAGTCCTCGACGTTTTAAAACCCATCAAAGCCAAATCAAATCCACGGTTAAAATAGGTCAAATTTTAGAACCTTATACTGTTATAGGTTTTTTTGAATTTACAGGTGAATTAGAAAGTAAAGCAATACATATAAGGTCTAAGTATTCTAAAAGGTATCAATCTCAGGAACTTATAATTGTAAGTAATCAGCATGTAAGATCTTTATATTTTGATGACACACAACCTTTTCTTATTAATAATGAATTTTTATTTGCAGGAGATTTGCTTGCAAATAGTTTAGTGCTAACAGTTGGTGGAAAAATTTTTAATAAAAGGGGCTCAAAAATAGATTTTAGAATTGGCAAACCTTATTTATTTACAGAAGGGGCCAAAGTATATAAAAATCATGAAGATTTTGCGCCTGAGAATACAGTCTTAGGTTTTGTAACTTATAAAATTTTTAAAACCCAAGATATTATACAAGGTTTACCTAAAGTGGAAGAAATTCTTGAAGCTCGAAGTTCTTCGGATAAGGCATTAATTTCTGATAAAGCTGGTGTGATTACAAAAATAATTAATCATCAACGAAGTCGTAGTATTCAAGTGGAAATGTTGGCTAATTTAAATCGAAGTATTCAGGAAGTTGAATATGTTATTGAAGGAATGGATAAGGAAGATCTTGAGATTGAACCTTATATGTACATAAACATTACTGATCGTTTTTACAAAGGACTTATTGATCCTCAACAAGTTTTAGATATTTACTTTGATTACTTTAGACAACGTGATTCTCATCAAAAAGCAACTTTAAGAAGTCTTTATAAATTAGCTTCTATGTTTATCAAATCAATTCAAGGGGTTTATGAAAGTCAAGGTATTAGGATTGTCGATCGACACTTAGAAGTTATTGTAAGACAAATGATAGTAAAAGCTAAAATTAAATATGCAGGTAGTACACCATTAGTTTCCGGAGAATATCTAGATGTTCAACAAGTTGTTAGCTTGAATAAAATGCTTCAAAAAAAGAATAAAAGTTTAGTTTTTTATAAACCTGCAATTTTAGGCTTAACAAAAGCAGCATTAACCACTGAAAGTTTTATTTCTGCAGCAAGTTTCCAAGAAACTATTCGTATATTAACTCAAGCTGCTATTGAAGGAAAAGTTGATTGGCTTCGAGGTTTAAAAGAAAGAGTTATAGTAGGTGGTTTGATTCCTTGTGGAACAGGTGTCCTAACTTTTTTAGATGAATGGATAGCTAAACATATTTTTCTTTATGGAAGGAGTATTGTTTCTTCAAAAACACGTAGGAAACTTTTAAGAAAAAAAATTGAAAAACATTATTCAAACTCACAACCAACTCCATTAAAAGAAAATATTCATTTTTCGGATAAAGTTGATACATTAAAAGGTAAATCCAATTCAAAATCACGAATTAAAACTTTAAAAAATAGAAGATAAAAATTTTATTGGTGAATATATTAAATATATTTTAATCAATAAATTTCACCCTTTGGATAAATTATGTATAATTTATGTATTATCTAGGTTAAGATTTTCTATTTTCAGTCTCAAACTAGTTTATAAAAAATAATTTAAAACTATTTTTAAAATATGGCAGAAGCAATACGCCAAACGATTAATCAGAAATTAGCTCGATTCTTTAAAGTAGGCCTTCACTATGGCCATAAAAAGAAAGAATGGAATCCAAAAATGGTTCCTTTCTTATTTTATTCTTTTCCTGAAGTTGACAGAGAACATCACTTTATCAATCTTTATGAAACACAAAAATATTTAAATAAAGCATGTCAATATTTACGTGCGGCTGCTCTTAAAAAGAAAGTTATTCTATTTGTTGGAACTAAAAGACGATTAGCCACAACTATACAGCAAGAAGCAATGCGTTGTGGAGCATTTTATGTAAATTACCGTTGGTTAGGAGGTATGTTGACTAACTGGAAAACTATTCAAAAGCGAATTAGACGGTTAAAAGTTTTAGAAACACTTCAAGCATATGGTATATTAAATTATTATCCTAAAAAAGAATCTGCTAAGTTAAAACGTGAATTAGAAAAATTAAACAACTACTTAATAGGCATAAAAAATATGCCTTATTTGCCTGATGTAGTTGTCTTAATTGATCAAGAACATGAATTAACAGCAATTAAAGAATGTAAAACATTACAAATTCCTATTATCTCGATTATTGATAGTAATTCGAATCCTGATCTTGTAGATCTAGGAATTCCAGGTAACGACGATTCCGTAAAAGCGATTCGATATATATTGCAACGACTTGCCCGAGCAATTGCAGGATCACAACAAAGTTCTAAAATATCTTCACAATTAATTTCAAACTAATTTTAAAGACTCTGATCTTAAAAATAGATCGGAATAACTTATAATATTGATGAGATAGAAAGTCGCTCATTTCGATTTAAAATGTAATTATGATATCAAACTTATCGACAGTGCTTTTAGCTGATCTTGAGGTCGGCAAGCACTTTTATTGGGAAGTTTTTGGTTATACACTTCACGGACAAGTATTTATTGTAAGCTGGATTGTTATTGCACTAATCTTAACTGCTTCTTTTTTGGCTACTGCTAATGCAAACCAAGTTCCACGTAATACTTGGCAAAACATTATGGAGATTGTTGTAGAATACATTCAATCAATAGCTAAAAACCAGTTAGGCTCGAACTTTGCAGAATGGGTTCCTTTTGTTGGAACATTGTTCTTGTTTATTCTACTTTCTAACTGGTTAGGAGCACTTGTTCCATGGAAAATAATCCATTTACCTGAAGGTGAATTAGCAGCACCAACCAACGATATAAATACAACAATTTCCTTAGCTTTAGCAACTTCAATAACATATTTTTATGGTGGATTGAAAAAGAGAGGGTTTTCTTATTTTAAAAAATATTTTGAACCAACTCCAATTTTATTACCCATTAATGTTTTAGAAGATTTTACAAAACCATTATCTTTAAGTTTCCGATTATTTGGTAACATTTTAGCTGATGAATTAACTGTTACTGTTTTAACTTTATTAGTTCCTATTTTAGTACCACTTCCTATTATGGTCTTAGGATTATTCGCAAGTTCTATTCAAGCATTAATTTTTGCAACTTTAGCGGCAGCCTATATAGGTGAGTCAGTTGAAGGTCATCATTAATTATTAGTTTTAGAATTTGTAAAAAAGAAAGCTGTCAATTTTTTAGGAAAAACTCAAGAGGAAATATTATGGCAGATTCAATTGTATCAGCAGCATCAGTTATCGCTGCAGGATTAGCTGTTGGTTTAGCGGCAATAGGACCAGGAATTGGTCAAGGTACTGCAGCTGGTCAAGCTGTTGAAGGTATTGCACGTCAACCAGAAGTTGAAGATAGAATTAGAGGCACATTACTTCTAAGTTTAGCTTTTATGGAAGCTTTAACTATTTATGGGCTAGTTGTTGCACTTTCATTAATCTTCGCAAATCCTTTTAGCTCTTAGTTTAAGCCCAACGTGGGCCTAGTCAAGATGATCTAGTTAATGATCATCTTAAAAATGGCCCCGATTTTCTTTAAATGCATTAGAGTTTCGGGATATGTACACATCACTATCTTCTATTTATGTTGGTCTGGAAAAAACAGGTGGGTTATTTGATATAGATGCAACCCTACCTGTTTTACTAATACAATTTTTTCTACTGGTTCAAATTTTATCCCTAGTTTTATTTAATCCAATTCAAAAGATTTTAAAACAAAGGGAAGAGGAAATTGAGAATAATTTAAAAAATGCACGAGTTACACTTGAAGAAGTAGATAAATTACAACAAAAGATTAAGAAAATTTTACAATCTGTTCGTGATCGACATGCTATTAGAGCAAAAGAAGTCGAATCACGAAGACAGACTGCTCTTATACGCTCAAAAAAATACTTGGATGCTAAATTACGACAAACTCGCGAGAATATGGTTAGTACATATCGTACTAAAGCTACACAAGCTGGTGATTTAATACCTGGCGTAGTCCAAGAAATTAATAGATATCTACGAGTTAGACCCCCTATTAATCGTGTTTAAAGATACAAAGAGGGGATATTTTCGAAATGAAAGGACTTCTTATATGAGTGAAGCTGGGTTTGGAATCAATACAGATATATTAGAAACAAATTTAATTAATATTATCCTTCTTATAGGATTATTAATTTTTGCATTTGCAGATTCAGTTCGAACAAGTTTGAAAACACGACAAGAACAAATTTCGGATAATCTAGATAATGCAGCTAATAGATTAATTCTTGCAAACTTTCGTTACAAAGATGCAGTAGAATCCTTAGAAAACATAAGAAATAAAGCATTAGAGTTACAACGGGAAAAAATACAAGAACTTAGACTAACTAAAGAAACAAATTTTTCTCAATTTCAACCTTACATTTTTGATGAAGTAAAGGCTTTGAAAGCATTAGTACTTGGTCAATACAGATCATTTGATCGACAATTAATCACTAGATTATTTCGTTCATACCAAAAACATGAAAGTCAAGCACTTTCAAAAACCAAAAGGCAAGACCGTTGGTAATAAAATATACAACTATTATTGAATCGTATGGGATGTGTTGACAAGATCCAGTTTAGCCAAAAATTGATTCAAAACTTTGTAAGATCATTTTTAATAGTTCCAGATGCATATGATATGTATTCTCTAGGCGTTTGGATAAAAACATTGTCGTATTATACAGCTCAAACATTTCCAAATACGCCATCACTACCTAAGCAGGCTAGATCTGGACTAACGGATAGTTTGTTACGACAATATTTTAAAAATCATATTCGATACAAGCTTTCTGCGAGACGTAAAGACTCGGAAGACTTTGTAACATATAGCTTATTATTACCTGCATGGAGATCGGCGTTTAACGTAGAAGTTGATAACCTTATTGGAAAGTGGATTTATGACAATTTCCGATATAGGATGATTTCTTCATTACCATCTTTATTAGCACCAATTTTTGATAAATTATGTCGAATGCATAGAATTAGAATCGTCGACGAAATTTGTACAGTTGATGATTGGGCATCAAGGTTTAATAGTTCAAAATTGATGGATAAGCTTTCAGACGTATTAGATTTTAGTGATGAAAATCCTGAAAAATTAAATCCTTCTGATCATGCTTTATTAATAAAGAAACAAGTTATAAGCAAAAATATAATTCGTGGGTACACATGTCGACTTGATTCAGTGATTTTTAATTTCACTACAAACCGATTATTGGGTTCACAATTACTTGAGCATTTTTATAATTAACCTAATGAAGAACATGGAAACGTAGCTTGTCAACCATGAAGATTTTTGTGATTAAAATTATCTAACCTAATTTTTAGATTAGATATAAAATAGGGCTTCTAGGAATTTAGGATAATTAACAGACTTGATAAATTAAAATAATCAAATGAGTAATGTTTTCTATGATCAACTTGATGAATTAGCAACACGCTTTTCAATTCAAGACAATTTTGTTAGAGAAACAGGGACAGTTATTCAAGTAGGTGACGGTATTGCTCAAGTTTATGGTTTAAATTTTGTTGTTGTAGGAGAAATCTTAAACTTTAAAGTTCCAAATGCCGAAAGTGAAATTATAGGTATTGCCTTAAACTTAGAAGAATTATATACAGGTGTCGTTATAGTAAACAATGCAACAAGTATTAAGGAAGGTACTGTTGTAGAAAGAACTGGTCGAGTAGCAACAGTTCCAATTGGTTCAGATATGCTAGGACGTATATTAGATCCTTTAATTAGTCCATTAGACGGTAAAGGACCAATTACTATTGAAACATCAAGAGTACTTGAACCAACAGTACCAGGTATTGTTGAAAGACAATCTGTTTGTGAACCTTTACAAACAGGTATTGTTGCAATAGACTCAATTATTCCTATAGGTCGAGGACAGCGTGAGCTTATCATTGGTGACAGACAAACAGGAAAAACAACAATTGCATTAGATACTATTATTAACCAATCAACAGAAGACGTTATTTGTGTTTATGTAGCAATAGGACAAAAAGCTTCTTCAGTAGCTTCAGCTGTTCGTGTATTAAGTGAAAAAGGTGCTTTAAAATATACAGTAGTTATTGCTGCTAATGCTGATGCACCAGCACCAATGCAATATATTGCTCCATATGTAGGTGCTAGTATTGCTGAATACTATATGTATACAGGACGTCATACATTAGTAATTTATGATGATTTAACAAAACAAGCTCAGGCTTATCGTCAAATGTCATTGTTACTACGTAGACCACCAGGACGTGAAGCTTACCCAGGTGATGTGTTCTATTTGCATTCTAGACTTTTAGAACGTGCTGCGAAATTAAATGATTCGTTTGGTGGCGGCAGTATGACAGCCTTACCGATTATTGAAACACAAGCAGGTGACGTATCAGCATATATTCCAACAAACGTTATTTCGATTACTGATGGACAAATTTTCCTTTCAGAAGATCTTTTCAACTCAGGTATTCGACCAGCCATTAATGTGGGTATTTCAGTTTCACGTGTAGGTTCTGCTGCACAAATTAAAGCTATGAAACAAGTTGCTGGTACATTAAAGCTTGAATTAGCACAATTCGATGAGTTACAAGCCTTTTCACAATTTGCTTCTGACTTAGATGCTGCAACTCAACGTCAGTTAGCACGAGGTCAACGTTTACGTGAAATTTTAAAACAACCCCAATATAGTCCACTTCGAGTTGAAGAACAAATCGCATTAATCTATAGTGGTACAAAAGGTTATCTTGATGAATTAGCTATACCAAAAATCAAGCCATTTTTAGCTAGCTTGCGCGAAAAACTTCGTTCAAGACCTGAATATGCAAAAGGCATGGCTCAGGAGAAAAAATTAACTCCTGAATTAGAAGACATATTAAAAGAAGTAATCTCACAAACTCAGTCAGAGTTTTTATAATAAAATAGCTTTTTAATCCTACCCCCAAGGGAATTCGAATCCCTGTTACCTCCGTGAAAGGGAGATGTCCTAGGCCACTAGACGATGGGGGCATACAGTACAAGACAGTTATTATTGTGCTGTTATCCACAAGAAATGTCAAGTGTTAATAATACTAAATAGTACATACACACAAAATGCCAGGTGGATTTCTTTAGCTTTGTTTTAAATGTTCTATTCATTTATGAATCTACAAGTTCTTAGTCAGTTAATTGCGTTAACACTAATAGTATTATCTGGACCTATTATTGTAGGTGTAATAGCTTTCAATAAAGATACAGCTAGTTATCTTTAAAGGTATTTTTTAGTCAGACCTACTTTTTAAGTAGGTCTGTATTCTAAAAAATAATTAGAAAAAAGAGTTAAGTTAGTGGTTGTTGTTTTAGGTTTATGGATTAAATGACCAGACTGTAAAATATCTAATATTAAGTTAAGAAATGATTAATAAAAGTACGATAACTAATTCACTGACTACTATTAACAGTTATTTCTAGTAATTTTTAATTATGCAATAATAGGATAAAGGATGTAGTAAATGATACATAGAGGTAATTGGTTTGGATATTTGAATAGAGTTTGAAAGCGAGTAACGCGATTTGAACGCGCGACATCAACCTTGGCAAGGTTGCGCTCTACCCCTGAGCTATACTCGCTGAAAAGAATACAAATTTTTTAATATTTTAATAATAGATTAATAAATCTTAATTAGAAACTGATATATATATCAGTTTCTAATTAGTATTTCTACTAATAATTTTGTAAATTTAGCCTGTTACCCTTTTGAATTGTTGTAAAGCAACTCTACCAATGTTATAAATTACCCATACTGCTGCACCAAGAACTGGTATAAACACAACAAGGATTCGTCCGTCCATGTAGTCTTTCCTTTATAAATATAATATTGTTTTTAACATCCTACCTAAAAGGAGTTATTAAGCCTATCTGGCTTATACCTGACACCACTTAGAAACATCAAGCTTTTAATTTATTACTAGGTGAGTTGCCTGGGGCTCGAACCCAGAACTTTTCGGTTAAAAGCCGAGTACTCTACCATTGAGTTAGCAACCCAAACCCCATACAATGGGGTTATAATCAAATCGTATATCATCAAAACAACGTACTGTCAAGTATTAAAAATTAGTACTAATTTCGTATTAATTCTTTTCTGTTTTTGGAGTCCTTTGTTTCGACTCCATTATCTGTATTTGGTAAACTAGGTACTTCAGTATTTGAACCTTCATCATTAGATGATAGTTGATCAGCAGTTGATATTTTATCTTTTGAAGTTTCAGTAGTTGAGACTTCAGACACCAGATCTTGATTTTTTTTATTAATAGAAGTTTTTGCCCATTCTATCTCATGTACAAATTCCTGTGCATTTTTAGAACTTTGCATTGATGGTAAAATACGGTCCATAAAATTTTTATGGTTTTTTAAAAGTAACTGGTCGTCATCTGGAAGACCAAAATAAAACCTATGATACTGATCAATTGCAGCTCTTATACGACTTTCAAATTCATTAATTCTGGCTGCTGCATAATAATCATTCATCCTTAGCATTTCATCTTTTTCTTCTTGCAAAGCTATAAGTTTTTCATAGAAAGGTCCAATTCCTGGAGGATGTTTAACAGATTTCATAGCAACTAAGGTACAAGCTTCATCCATTACATCAATAGCTTTATCAGGTAGAAAACGATCTGCAATATAACGGTCAGAGAGTTCAACAGTAGAAACAAGTGCTTCGTTTGAGATCGCAACACCATGAAAAGACTCAAAAGATTTACGAATTCTTGATAAAATACGTATAGTTGCAGCATTAGTAGGTGGCTCAACAAGAATCGGTTGAAATCTTCTTTCTAAAGCCGGATCACGTTCAATATATTTTTTGTATTCATCAGTTGTTGTTGCTCCAACACATCTAAATTTACCACGTGATAAAACAGGTTTTAGCATATTTGCCGCATCCATAGTACCTTCAGCAGAACCGGCACCGATCAATGTATGAATTTCATCAATAAATAAGATTGTATCTGGTACATCTTGTGCATGTTCAATTAATAATTGCAGACGTTCTTCAAATTCACCCCGGTATCTAGTACCAGCAACTAAAGCACCAAGGTCCACAGTTACAACACTGGCCTCCAAAAGTTGACTAGGCACTTCTTGATTAGCTATTTTTTGAGCTAATCCTTCCACTAAAGCTGTTTTCCCAACACCAGGTTCACCTATAATCACTGGATTATTTTTTGTACGACGACATAAAACTCGTATCATACGATCAAGTTCGCGTTCACGACCTATTAATGGCTCAAGAAGACCTAATTCTGCAGACATTGTAAGATCACGTGTGAATCTATTTAATTCATATAGTTCATCTTCATCCAATTCAAAGTAGACTCTATAGTTCATTTTTGCCTCTGATTAATCAAGTTCAAAGTTTATGCATGTTTTTAAAAAATTTTTTTTTTAGTTTTATACATATAGCTAGGGTAATAAATTAAGTTGTTAAAACCTAGCTTGTTTTAGTATATATCCCTGTGGTAACTTTTTGTCTTTAAAAAAGTTGTTTTCTTTTATACCAAAATAAACTTAGTTTTCATTAGCGATTATATCCAATTTATATTGATTTAACTTTTCAAGTAATGAAAATCCAATTCCAGTGGTTGATAGCCAATCGTAGCCTTTTTTATCTACAACAACGCCTAAATCATAATTTCCCTCACATACAATCTTGCCAGCTTTCATAACTTGAATTTTATCAGGCCGTATATATTCTAGAAGTCTTCGATAATGCGTAATTAGAATTAAACTTTTAGATTGTTGCAAAAACTTGTTGTTAAATAAGCTATCTAATTGATAAATTAATATTGTTTTTGATAATGTTTTCAAAGCATCAACATCTAATCCAGAATCAATTTCATCTAATATAGCTAATTCACAATCAGCTATTGCCATTTGAAGGATTTCATTCTTTTTTTTTTCGCCCCCTGAAAAACCTTGGTTTAAAGGTCTAGGTAAAAATGCAGGGTTCATATCCAATATTTTTACATAATTTAAAATTCTATTAGCAAAACGGAAGCTTGCATTTAAAAGATCTTGTTTCTTTTGATATCTTGAATGATAGGCAAGACGTAAAAAATCTTGATTGGTTACACCACCAACTTCCATAGGATATTGAAATCCTAAAAATAATCCTAAACGTGCTCGTGTTTCGGGTAAGCATTTAAACATCTTGGTAGTTCTAAAATTTATCGAACCATGATTTAGGGTATAAACTGGGTGTCCAGCAAGAACTTTTGCTAAAGTACTTTTACCTGATCCATTTGAGCCCATTATAATTTGGATTTGTCCTTGGCGAACATCTAAATTTACACCATTTAAGATAAGGGGAAGGCTCCTCTTATTTTCTTGTCCGCTTGTTGTTGCCCTCAAATTTTTTACACCAAGCATTAATGATTTTTGTTTCATAATAAATTGAAAGTGTTAGTATGTCTTTATCAAATTTGCTTTTAAAAAATGTTTATTTAGGTAATACTTTTTTCAACACGTAGGTCAAGTAGCTTTTCAGCTTCTAAAGCAAATTCCATAGGCAATTTTCGAAAGACTTCTTGACAGAATCCATTAACAATAAGTTTTATAGCGTCTTCTTCAGGAATTCCTCGTTGATGGAAATAAAAGATTTGTTCTTCACCTATTCTAGAAATGGAAGCTTCATGCTCTACACGTGCTGTTGAATTTCGAACGTTTATGTAAGGGAATGTATTTGCTTCTGAATGATGAGCAAGTAAAAGCGAATCACATTGTGAGTAACTTCTAGCTTGATTCGCTTTACGTCCAAATTGAATTAAACCCCGATAAGTATTTTTTGAATGGCCAGCAGAAATTCCTTTTGACAAAATACGACTCTTCGTATTTTTTCCAAGATGAATCATTTTGGTTCCTGTATCTGCTTGTTGATAATTTGTTGTTAAAGCCACTGAATAAAATTCACCTTGTGAATTATTACCCATTAAAAGACAACTAGGATATTTCCAAGTAATTGCTGATCCTGTTTCAACTTGTGTCCATGAAATTTTAGAGTCATTTCCTAAACATAATCCCCGTTTTGTTACAAAATTATAAACTCCTCCTTTTCCTTTTTTGTCACCTGCATACCAATTTTGAACAGTAGAATAACGTATATGAGCCCCTTGATGTGCGACTAGTTCAACTACAGCAGCATGTAATTGATTGCTGTCATATTTTGGAGCAGTACAACCTTCAAGATAGCTTATTGTACTTCCTGATTCGGCAATAATAAGTGTTCGTTCAAATTGTCCAGATTCCTGATTATTAATACGAAAATATGTTGATAATTCAATAGGAGAGTGAAGATTTTTGGGTATATATGCAAAAGATCCATCTGTAAAAACAGCTGAATTTAAAGCAACAAAATAATTATCTGTAATCGGTACAACACTTCCTAAATATTTTTTTATAAGATCAGGATAATTTTCAATTGCTTCTGAAATTGAACAAAAAATTATTCCTAGTTTTAACAATTCACGTTTAAAGGTTGTAAAAATTGATACACTATCAAATACAGCATCTACAGCTACATTTGCAAGTCGCTTTTGTTCATTCAAAGGTATTCCAAGTCTTTCAAATGTATCGCGTAATTCAGGATCAACCTCGTCAATTGTATTTAATTTGTGTTGTTCTTTTGGAGATGAATAATATTTAATAGATTGGTAATCAATAGGAGGATAGCTTAATTCAGCCCAGTTAGGATCATGGAGTGTTTGCCATTTTCTAAATGCTCGAAGTCTAAAATCAAGTATAAATTGATTTTCTTCTTTTTTTTTTGAAATAAGTTTAATAGTTTCCTCATCTAAACCTGACTTTATTTCATCTGATTCAATTATTGTCGAAAACCCATATTTGTAATTATTATCACGCAAAGGCTTAACACATCGCTCTTGAAAACGTGAACCATTTCTAATTAATAAAATTTGTTTATGGTCTAAAAATGTTGTCATATATGATTTAATAATAATATTAATATTTTAATATGCTTATGATTTTAGATCATTTTTTTAATTTCGTAAGTCTAAAAGTCATAAGCTCAAAAATATCCTACTTAAGCAGGAAGGGATTCGAACCCTTATCCTAAATGGGTCACATTTTGAGTGTAATGCGTCTACCAGTTTCGCCACCTGCTCTATAAATCTGTTCAATTTTTATAAAAAATAATTATAGTTAAACAAAGGCTTTTTATATCAAATTTTTTATTTGTTGGTAAATTTGATATAATCTGATATGGGAGAAATTTATAGAGTAAATTTTTTATATGATTGAATTAAACGGGATTCAAAGCTTTTTAATGGATGCAACTTTTTATTTATTGGTTGGGTCAACACTAAGTAGCTGGATCAATTTATTCTTTTTAGATTCATCTGTTTGGTCTTTTCTAGCTAAAGGAAGCACATTTTCATCAAGTTTTTCACTAGTTTTACTTTTATTAGTACGTTGGCAAGCAGGTAAGTATTTTCCTTTAAGTAATTTATATGAATCTATTCTATTTTTATGTGTAATTTTATTAATTGCTCAACAATTAGCAGAATTAAAATTATCAACAAGATTGATTAAATGTCTAAATTTACCTCTTGTTCTTTGCTTGTATTGGTTCGGTAATTCAGGTTTACCCCCAGAAATGAAAGCAATCACTGGTTTAGCACCATCTCTTCAATCCAATTGGCTTATGATGCATGTTAGTGTTATGATGTTAAGTTATGCAACCTTAATATTAGGATCACTTTTATCTTTATTATTTTTAATACTTCAATTTTTCTCTTCAAAACAGAAAAACACACCAAGATTTTCGTCTTCAGGAACAATTTTACAAAAAAATGAAGCCATCACAAATAATAGTATTCAATTTTCTTTATTAGAAATAATTGATATTTGGAGTTATCGATTAATTGGATTAGGATTTCCCTTTTTAACATTAGGTATTATTTCTGGAGCGGTTTGGGCTAATGAAGCTTGGGGTGCTTATTGGAGTTGGGATCCAAAAGAAAGTTGGGCTTTAATAACTTGGTTAGTTTTTGCTATATACTTACATACAAGATTAATTAAGGGCTGGAATGGTAAAAAAACAGCTGCTATAGGAAGTTTAGGTTTTGTTATAATATGGATCTGTTATTTAGGAGTAAACTTTTTAGGAAAAGGTTTACATAGTTACGGTTGGATTAGTTAACAATATGATTTGGATTTAATTTTTTAAATCCAAATCATTATAATCTTATTATAATCTTATTTCTTTTTTCTAATAAAAGATCTTAAAATGTGATTATCTAGTTTAATTAATGATTGATATAATGAAAGATTATCAGGTAATAAATTAAATCGTATTTCAATATAATCTCCTATTTTTGATCCTTCTATAGGGTAAGAAAGACTTCTTTTCCCACGATAACGAACATGGATGTTAGAAGCTCCCCATTCACGCAAAGTTTTCGCATAATAATAACCTAAAAATCTTAATTGTTTAGGTGAATAATCAGATGAAAATATTAAAACTGATTCATAACGTGATAAAGAATTTTTCATAGATGTTAATTTAGAATTTTAATTAAATTTTTTGTAGAGACTGAAAGTATTTTAAGTCAAACAGATTTAATAAATGAAAATCAAATCGCAATTTTGCTCGATTTGTTAAACCACCAAGTTGTATTTTTTCAACGTTTTTGATTATCCATACTCGAGAATAGGAGATATAACTAATAAAAGTACTAAAAATCAAACTTGCAAAACCTAAACAAAGCAATACTTCTCCAGGATCACCACGAACTTGTAGGCCTGTACAACTTAAAACATCAATAATTTTAGTATTTATTGGAGAATTAAAGAATAAGTCTTGTCCTACTTCACTATATGTTGAGGTTGTCAAATTAAATCCTTGAACTAAAAAATCTCCTCTTAAAGTTTCAAAGAATATGGTTAAACCATCATTTGAAAAAGGTAACCAAGTAATCCACAATCTTCTTCCTGAAGTTGAAATTGAAGTTAGTGGTAATTGGTAAAGTAAATTATTTAAGTTACATTTCAAACCAATTATATCCCAATCTGTTTGATACCATATTACATTATTTTTAAGAAAAGGATGATTAACAGATAATGTAAATGTAACTGCTTCTGTCCCAGACTCATTTAAACTAGAAATATTTGTATAAAATTGATGAATAAGACCATTTATATGACTAACCCAAAAATCATTTACTCGAACTGGATAAATAGGTAGATTTTCTATAAGGTGATCAGATGGAATATTTTGCAAATATGCAATCTCACCTTTTGGAATAAATTCTTGAGCTAAAATACCACCAAGGGCAGAAATAAAAGAAGCTAAAAGAATTAAAATCAAACTTAAGTGTACAAATACCGGTCCCAGTCGACCTGCTAATCCTTGGCAACCATATATTGATTTGTATTTTTGAAATAAAAAGTAATTGGTATTTGATAATCTTGTAATAACAAAGGGAAACCAATCTGTTGGAAAAACTAAAAAACCATCAAACTTTTCTTTATCCCAAAAAATTTTAAGAAAGTTTAAACTTCGGCAGAAATCAAAAGAGGGTAACTGTTGTGTAAAAGTACAACTAAGAAGACTTAATCCTAAAAGTATATTTAATAAAAAAAACCAAATGTTATTAAAGACATTCGAAAAACCTAAAAACGAAAAAACACCATTAAAAATTGTTGTATCAATTGTTTGATTTGCTGTTGTAGCATTTTGTTCAACAATTGAGCCAATTAAACTGCATAATATTAAAATTGCTAATATAACAATTGAAACTTTAATATTGGATAACCATCTTATAATAATGCGCATAAGATTTAAAACTTACTGTGTATTGTCTATCGAACCTAATACTGGGTCTATCGAACCTAAACGGATTCTACCTGATCTTGCCCAAGATTGTAACTTTTGAACAGCTTCTTTTTGAAGTTGTGCTAATGGTACACAATAATCAATTTGACGTATTATATCTTTTGTTTTAAATTCTCGTCCTTCTGAGAAAGCTTGGTACATAGCTTCTACAATTAATTGTTTAATTTCAGCACCAGAGAAATAAGGTGTAAGTCGACTTAATTCATTAGTGTCATAAGACGACCAACTTTCCAATCGAATTTGTTTAAGGTGAACCTCAAAAATACTTTTTCTTTCAGTTTTTGATGGCAAATCCAAAAAGAATATTTCATCAAATCTACCTTTTCTTATTAATTCCAACTGCAAATTTTCAATTGTGTTTGCTGTGGCTACCACAAAAACAAAAGATTTTTTTTCCGCTAACCATGTAAGAAGTGTGCTTATAACTCGACTTGTTGTTCCACTATCGCTAAATTGGTTTGTATTGGCTAAGCTTTTTTCTATTTCATCAATCCAAAGTACACAAGGTGATAAGGACTCTGCAATTTCAATCATTTCACGTATTCGGCGTTCTGATTCACCTACAACTCCGCCAAAAAGTCTTCCCGAATCTAATCTTAGTAAAGGAAGAAACCAGTCGTTTGCAATAGCTTTTGCCGTCATAGATTTACCAGTTCCTTGGACACCTACCAGAAGTATTCCTCTAGGAACAGGCAAACCATAATTTCTGGCTGCTTCAGAAAAATGTAGTCTTCTTTTGTTAAGCCAAGATTTCAGACTTTCTAGTCCTCCAATATCATTTAAGTGTTCTGAAGACTGCCAAAATTCTAATATTTCTGTACGGGAAATAGAATGTCGTTTCTCATCAATTATAAAATCTACAGTTGATAGATTTAATTGCTTATTAGAAGCAAATGCTTTTGCTATCAAATGTCTTATTTTTTCTAGAGAAAGACCACGACATGAATTTACTAGAAGATCAAAAACTTCTGGTGTTAGTTTCTGATCTAATTCTTCAATTAGTCGACCAATTTCTTTTTCTATTTCATTTAATTTAGGTAAACTAAACTCTAAAAATACAAATTTATCAATCAGTTCACGTGGAACAACACTTTCATTATGAATAAAAAGAAGAGTTTTTGGCTGAGTTCTGAGTAAAGGTAATAAATTCCTTATTTGCCTTGATATTGAAAGATCAGACAAAAAGTTAGAATAGTCTTTGAAAATTATTAGTGAGGGAACTTGAGTATAAAGATTACGAATTTTAGACAAAGCTTCAAAAGGATTTCTCTTATAGGCTTCATTCAAAATCGTAGGATTAAATCCATTGATAAAATCCCAACAATATATAACACGTTTTAGTTTAGAAATAATTAATTTACGTATTACATATTCAACTCTTTCTTCTTCAAAACTTACGACATAAACTAAAGGTGACTTTGCTTTGACTAATAAAAGTAATTCTTCCTCAAAACTCATTTTAGTAAATCTATTTTAAACCTGTTAGTTTAATTGTATATTGTTTTCGCTAGACGTTTTCGATTTTTTCTTCGACGAGTATTAATAATATTTTGTCCTGTTTTTGTTTTCATTCGAGCGCGGAAACCTGACTTTCGTAATGATTTTTTCTTAGTTCCTTCTAATGTACGTTTTGTCATATTATTATTTTGTAAAAGTATAAAAAACTAACAATTATATTAGTAGTAAATTTATTGTTTTTCTAATTTTATCATAAAACTAAATACCTAGATAGGCTTTATTTAATTCAATAAAGTTAATAAGACTTTGTATTATTAAAGATTGGATTTGTAAAAGAAGTTCAGAAAATTCTTGTGTACAAAATCGATTATATTCAATTAATGGATCTCGTTGAGCATATGCTTGAAGTCCTATTGTATCACGGCTTAAAGCAATTCGTTCACCATATTCCATCCATTTCTGATCCATTATTTCAAGTATTATTTTTTTAGATATAGATAAAAACTGTTTATTTATTATCTGATTATATGATATAACAAAAGAGGCTGACAATAAGGCTGATAGAAAGATATATTGATTAATATCTAATATATAATTGGTTTTTACAGGTGAGTTATAAATATCTACGTCTTCATTACGAGTTATTGAATGTATTACACGAAATGAAGATAGATTTAAAAGCAAATTTAAAGGTTCTTGATATTCTAAAATAGCTTCACGAAATGTAAAGTATAGTCTCTGATGATACTCATAGATTTCCTCAAAAGCAGAACTTGACTTCCGATTTTCATAAAGAAATTTTTCAACACGATCTTGCAAACTATTAAAGGCTTTGCTTAAAGCTATATAGTCTGTACCTGAAAATGGACTGGTTAAATCTCGACCACTAAAAGGCAAAAACAAATTAGGATCATAACGTTTTACTAAATCATCTTCAATACTAATAAAGAAACGAGATTCACCCGGATCACCTTGACGACCTGAACGTCCTCGTAATTGATTGTCTATTCGACGAGACTCATGTCTAGATGTTCCTATAATTAATAATCCACCAAGACTACACACATTTTCACGTCCTTTAGTCCATTCGGTACTACAATAATTTAAAAGTGAGATATATAAATTACGAATTCGTCTATCTAATGCAGTTTGTGGTACATAAGACTCAATATCACTAACTTCGTCAAAATAATTTTGTAAGGCTAAAGTATCAAATTCTTTTAATAAATTTTTTAAATCTAAAAGAATGTTATTAAAATTTCCAAGACCAACACTTAATCCTATATCTAGTGGACTTGAATTTATCAACTGGTAAATAAGTTGTCTTACTAAATCATTGGCAATGTACTTTAAATTTCCACCTAAAATTATATCTGTTCCTCTCCCTGCCATGTTTGTAGCAATTGTTACCGAATTTATTACCCCGGATTGGGCAACTATACCAGCTTCACTTTCGGAATTTTCTGGTTTTGCATTCAAAAGTTGACAATCTTGTAATCCTAAATTTTTTAAGGTTTCTGCAATTATTTCTGAGTCTTCAATTGTAGTTGTACCTACTAAAACAGGTCTACCTGCTGAATATGATTTAACAATTGTATCTATTACTGCCCTAAATTTTGCTTTTTTTGTTTCGAATATAAAATCGTCTAAATCTTTTCGTTGGACTGGCCGCCTTGTAGGTATAACTACAACTTGAAGACCATAGAATTCCCGAAATTCTTGTTCAGATGTTTTAGCTGTTCCTGTCATCCCAGATAGTTTTTTATAGAGAGAAAAGAATTTCGGATATGTAATAGAATTTAATGTCTGACTTTCCGGCGTTATTTGGACATTTTCTTTACACTCTATAGCTTGATGTAATCCATCTGACCATTTCCGATCTTTTGCAACTCGTCCTGTAAATTTATCAATAATTTGAATCTGATTATTCTGAATAATATAATCTTGATCTTTATGATAAAATAATAGTGACCTTAGAGCATTTTCAACAAATGCAAGCCAAGGGTTTTTAGGATCATATAAATCATTTGTTTGAAAAATTTCTGACAAAAAGTTATATCCTTCTTCTGTTAAACTTGCTTGTTTGCTTCGATATTTTGCAATAAAATGACGATTTGGAACTAATTGTCTTGTAACCCACAATGCTTTAGGGTATTTATCAGAAGTTAATGTTCTTGGTGTCGATAATATAAGGGGCGTTTGGGCTTCATCAATTAAGACCGAATCTACTTCATCTATTATACAGTAATTAAAGGAACGAAGAACTCTACTTTTTACCGAATCAACCATTAAATCACGCAAATAATCAAAACCAACTTCTGTATTTGTAGTATATGTAATATCACAAGCATAATTATATTGTCGTTCTAAAGTCTCCATGCTTTCGCGTATTAAACCTACACTTAATCCAAGACTTTGGTAAATGACTTGCAAAAGTTCTTTGTCACGTCTAGCCAGGTATTCATTAACAGTTACGATATGAACTCCTTGACCACTTAATGCCTGATAACAGGCAGGGAGAGTAGCTACTAAAGTCTTTCCTTCCCCGGTTTTCATTTCTGCTATTTTGCCATCATTTAATACTAAGCCTCCTAAAATTTGCGTCTCAAAATGTTTTAGTCCAAGTTTTCGGGAAGCAACTTCCCTTGTTAGAGCAAAACTTTCGATAATGTTCTGTGATTCAAAGTTAGTATTATTATAACGTTTCCTTACGGTGCTAATTTGATCTTTAATCTCAGAATCCGAAAGCAATCTATATTTTGATTCATAAGATAAAATTTGATCGACAAGATCATAATAAGCAGGAGATATTTTAGGTTGACGAAAAAATGTCCCCAAGTTATCAAATTTTAATATCATTTTTCGTTTTTTTAGAAAATATAATTGTAGGATATGAGTTATGTATAATTATAGAAGTAGGCTAACTAATTACTAGTCAAACAAAGAAAAAATTTATTTAAACATCAATTTCATGATGAATATTAACGACTTTCAAAAATCTACTTTAAAGACAAAATTTTATTTATCCTCTTATGTTCTTGAGAGTAAGTATGTAAGTAAATTTATTATGTATAGAGTTCCTGTATTCTTTAATTTATACGAAAATAGATTAATTCATTCTGAATTTCTAAAAGAAATTTTTGCAGAAATCTTAGAAAACAAAGAAATTCTTAGATATAATTTTCAAAATAAAATTTTTTCATTATACACTGAAAATACGAAGCCTTATATCGGAAAAATTTTTTTGTTACAACGAACAAAAATAGTTTTAATTTTAAGTCTAATTATTTTGCTTATAAAATCGTTTCCGCATAATACGCTTTACCGCGAAAATAAAAGCTTTTTTCGTTTATATAGGCTTACATTAATAAATATTCTTAAATCACCTTTTTCAGTTGCTCTTCTTGTATTTTATAAAATGATTCGTAAATTGAAAATTCAAATATATATTGTTTGTAAGACAATAAACTTTCTTCTTTTCGATTTAGTTAAAAAATTGTTTTTAAATTACTTACAATATCGAGATTTTACCCAAAATTTAATTTTTAATCATCAAAATTATACAAATTTATTTAGTCGTCTTGAAGTTTTGCAACTTATAAAGCTTTATAAGTTGTTTACAATGTTTTGGGTATATATATTTTTTAGAGAATCTATTTTTCTAAATCGAATTTTAAAACGCTCTATTTTCAAATTAAATACTACACATCAACCAAATTAAAGTAAAGCGTAAAAAGACAAGGTCACTAGTTAAAAATCCAATATTTTTGACCATACTATTAAATATTTAAATAACAATTTATTAACTATTCTTATATACCCATATGCCCAGTAGTAAAGAAGACCTAACCAATTTAAAGGTTCCTGAACCTTATACAGTAAGCAGAGCTCAAGAAATTTTTAGAAAAAGTTTAAAGACTACTTATAATCTAAAAAACACTGCAGAAAAATTTGATCAACCTGTTAGTTATCTGAATTCACAATCAAAAAAAATAAAAATTGTAAGAAAAATTTCGGCTGAATATTTAAAGAAAAGTTTTCTATATTTTTATTTGAAGCAACCATCTAGAACTTTGTATGCTAAAGGAATTAAAAGTTTTTATACTGCTTACAAACTTTCTATCTATAGTCTATTATTATTGGTTGATTTCAAACTAATAAAAAAATTAAACAATTTTAAAAAAGGTTTTAGTGCACAAAAAAACTTTTCTAAATATTACTCTAAATTAATATACCCCAAAATAAAAAATATTAAAACTTTTTATGTAGAGTTTTTAAACTTATTTAAAAAACGCACAACAAAAATTCTCAAAAACTTACTAACTTCAAAAAAAACTTTGGAATCTAAATACAAAAAAAACTTATATTTTTATTCGTTATCATCTTTTTTACTAAATCTTTTTTATAGAATTGATACTCGACTGATATATTTCATATATAAAATTTTTGAAAACTTATTTGAACAAGTTAATTTTTCAAAAATTAATAAGAATATAAATTCTCTATATAATAAGCTATATGTGAATATATATGGAAAAAGCATACATAAAATAAAAAATTTCCTATATAATTTCTTATCTTTTAACAGTAAACAAATAAGAGAATTTTTTAAACGTCTGTTTTTAATTATAGGTATTTATTTTTTACCTTTCATTTTCTTAGCAACTCAAGCTTTAGTCCCATTAATTGATGAATATGAATACTTAATTATAAATCCAGTTAGTAGTACTATCTTTAGTCGAGTACCATTTTTAATAGATCTTATAAAATTATTACGACCTTTAATTACAAATCCAATGTTACTTTTTTGGGTTCCTTTAGCTTACTACCTAGCTTTTACGTCTGCATATCGTTCATTAAAAATTTCTTACAAAATTGCATATAACGGAACTATTGCTGCTATTTTTCTAATAATAAATTACAGTTGTTTTTTAATGCAATTTATGCTGAAACTTGCATTTGAATCTGTCAAAATTATTAAAGATATAGTTTTTACTTCTTATTTAATAAAACATTTAGACAAAAATAAAAACAAAGAACGTGATGAAGTAATGAAAATATTTGCAAGTTTAGTAAATAGATATGATTCAGAAATACGTAAAAATTATTACGAGTTTTTACTCCTAATAAATCATCGTATTTTTTCCCATTTAGCTCTTATTAGTCTAGCTGCTTTAGTATATAATTGCTTGTACTATATAATTTATAGTAAAAATCCCGAGATCATACTCGTAACTAAAACAGCACTTGCAACAATTAAAAATCCTCAAAAAGAAAATTAATAGGATTTATTTAAAAGTTTTCTATAAGTTAAGTAAAAAACAGCGTTAATCTCGATGTTTTTGAAAATTTTAAAAATAATAAAGGAAAAAATTTTTATGAAATATTATTTCATACTTGCGACTAAAGAATTTTTATTTGAAGTAGAAGCTGTTGAGGAAGTATTAAGAGAAAGAGCTCACTATTACACAGCTCGTAATAAACAAGTAGACTTTTGGTTACTTCCATCTCCTCAATTTTTAACTCCTTATCTAAATCAAATCAAAAAACTTACAAATAATAGAAATTTTGAAAACTTAGTAGCTATAATATCAACAGATGCAGATTTTATCTATTGGTTAAAATTACGTTATCAAAATGTTATTTCAGGTCACTTTAATTCACCAAGTGAAAAAATCCCACAACCTTTAGCACTAAGTAAAAAAATCAAATAATCTTTGATTTTCTTAAAAAAGCTTGTTAATTTAAATTTTTTTCTTAAAAAAAATTTAAATTAACAATTATTAAGATAATTCTAATGAATATACAAATATTTTTGGAAAAAATAGTTCAGCAAGATCAAATTAAATTTGAAATAGTAAATAAAAGTTTTAATAATTTAATAGATATTAATGATTCATTTTCTTTTGCTCTTTTTTTTAATAATTTATCAAAAAATTACAATAATTCCTTAATAGAACTAGAAAATTTACCACCTGACTTAATAGTAAAACGATGGACTGAATTAGAAATTGTTCGTGCATATTTTTTATTACAAATAACTAAAAAATTTGAACAAAAACATGAGGAAATAATTGAAGAGCTTTTTAAAACCGCTGGTATCTCTGAATTAATTGCTTTGTACAAAACTCTTCCTTTGTTGCCAAAACCAAAAAAATTTTTATTTAGAGCGCAAGAAGCAGCACGTAGTAATATAAGTTTAGTTTTTAATGCTATTGCCCTTAATAATTCTTACCCTATGTATTATTTTGATGAGAGAAGTTGGAATCATTTGATCTTAAAAGCATTTTTCATTGAAAGTGATGTGTCTCAAATTATAGGTATTGAGAAACGGGCCAATTCTACTTTGTTCAGTATGCTAACTGATTTTGCAAAAGAACGAGTTTCTGCTGGTCGAGGAGTTAATTCGGAAATATGGAAATTAGTTAAAATATGTCAGGACGCAAAATTTTAAAAACTTTTTGAAATAAATCTTATTATTAATTGCTTATGTCAAAAAAAAATCTGTATTTTATAGATCCACACATACATATGACCTCTAGAACTACCGATGATTTAATTGCTATGAAAAAAGCAGGCGTAGTCGCGGTTATTGAACCTGCCTTCTGGCTTGGACAACCTCGCACATCAGTAGGAACCTTTCAAGATTATTTTAGTAGTCTTATTGGATGGGAACGATTTCGTGCTAGTCAATTTGGTATTAAACATTATTGTGCTATAGGGCTAAATTCTAAAGAAGCCAATAATGAAAAATTAGCTTATGAAGTAATGGATATATTACCTCTTTATGTTCAAAAAGAAGGTGTTGTTGCAATTGGAGAAATCGGATTTGATGAACAAACAGATTTAGAAGAAAAATTTTTTCGTCTACAGTTAGAATTAGCAAAATCACTAGATATGTTGGTGTTAGTACACACACCACACCGAGATAAAAAACAAGGTACCTTGCGTAGCATGGATATATGCCTAGAACACGGACTTTCACCTGAAAAAGTTATAATTGATCATAATAATGAAGAAACGATAGAAGATGTATTAAATAAAGGTTTTTGGGCGGGATTTACTATTTATCCTAAAACCAAAATGGGAAATGAACGAATGGCGGAAATAGTAAAGCATTATGGTCCAAAACGTATTATAGTTAATAGCTCAGCTGATTGGGGACATAGTGATCCATTGGCTGTTCCAAAAACTGCTTGGTTAATGCTAGAAAAAGGGATTCCAAAAGACTATGTAAAGCAAGTTTGTTACACTAATGCTTTACAAGTTTATTCGCAAAGTGGACAATTTAAAGAATCAGATTGGCTATTAGATTTAGATGAAGATGTCACTTTAGAATTATTTGAAGGTAATTCCGTACTAAGAGGTCAAGAATCACTACAAAGTATTCAAGAAAATTTAGTTATACGTTAGAGCAATTACCATGATGAAATATATTTTTCCCTACTTACAATTAATGCGTCCTGCAAATATCGTTACATCTATAACGAATGTTGCTAGTGGCTTTGTAGCATCATATTCTTTTTTAGAAAATATATATGGTTTAAATTATTCTAATTTTCTCTATCTTTTGTTAGCTAGTATAGGTCTTTATGGAGGAGGAATAGTTTTTAATGATTTTTTTGATAGTTCAATTGATGCTATTGAAAGACCATATCGACCTATTCCTTCAGGAGCTGTACAAAAATCACATGCAGGTATTTTAGGTAGCTTTTTGTTTTTCGTTGCACTACTAGCGGCTCTTAAAGTTTCCCTAATAGGCTTTTTTATAGCTTTAATTATTTGCATATTATGTTTTCTTTATAATACTATAACAAAACATACTGAAAGCTTTGGTGGTATCACCTTAGCCTTATGTCGAGGACTAAATTTACTCCTTGGTACGACATCTATACCCTCGGGAACTTTTTATTTATGGCCTTTAGCTTTTATTCCTTTTGGATTAACTATTGCTATTAAATTAAATAGCCAAACAGAAGTACAAGGAGGTGAAAAACTTAAACTAATACGTAGTATATTGTTTTATATATTGACAATTTTTACTTTTTTAATTGTGCTAAAGGCATATGATAAAAAGTTTGAAAGCAGTTTTTTCTTTTTAGGATTATACATTGGGATTAATTTTTTTTATTTTAAAAATGCTTTTGATAATCCTATCCCTTTTAACATACAAAAATTAGTCAAATGGGGCGTATTGTCTTTCATAATAATGGATGCAGCTAGTGTAGCAAGCTTCTCTAATTTTTATTATGGGTTGCTAGTTCTTTCTCTACTTCCAATTTCTCTTTTTTTATCCAAATTCTTCACTGTAACATAATTCTAAAAAACATTTCATGAAAACTTTAACACAAAAATTTACGGTTAGTTTTGAATACAGTGTTTATTTTACACAAGGCTTATTTGAAAATACAAACTTAACATTTGTGAAAATTTTTACTCAGAATCCTGGATTTAATCCAAAAATTATTTTTTTTATTGATTCTGAAGTTAACATAGCACATCCTAATTTGATTGAGCAAATAGAATTTTACTTTCAAAAATATAATAATCTTCCTGAACTTGTTGATAAGCCTTTAATTATTCCAGGTGGTGAATTAATAAAAAATAATATTCAATATTTAAAACAAATATATAAAATTCTAGAAAAGCATAAAATATGTCGTCATTCATATATAGTTGGTTTGGGAGGAGGAGCAATGTTAGATACGATCGGATTTGCGGCTTCTACAGCTCACCGAGGTATAAAGCTTATACGAATTCCTACAACTGTGTTAGCACAAAATGACTCAGCTATTGGAGTAAAAAATGCCATTAATTTTTTAGATAAAAAAAACTTTTTAGGTTGTTTTACACCACCCTTTGTTGTAATAAATGATTTTAATTTTTTAAAAACTTTAGAAAAACGAGACTGGATAGCTGGAATTGCAGAAGCAATTAAAGTAGCTTTAATTAAGGATAAAAATTTTTTTGATTTTATTGAGAAAAATGCTCTTGCTTTAAGAAATCCATATAATAATAATATGGAGCCTATGAAACAACTAATTTATCGTTGTGCTGAACTCCATTTAAATCATATAGGAAAATCAGGTGATCCTTTTGAAAAAGGTTCTTCACGACCTTTAGATTTTGGTCATTGGTCTGCTCATAAATTGGAATATTTAACTAACTATAGAGTTCGCCACGGAGAAGCAGTTGCCATAGGAATAGCATTAGATACAACCTATTCTTATCTGATGGGATTTTTATCTAAAGAAGATTGGCAAAAAATATTAAATACTATTGCTAATATAGGTTTTGAACTTTTTATTCCTGAATTAGCTGAATTTGCTCAAAATCCTGATCAGAAGCAAAAGGTCTTAACTGCACTAGATGATTTTCAACAACATTTAGGAGGAAAATTAACTATAATACTTTTAAAAGAAATAGGATCTATCATAGAAGTAAACGAGATAGATATTAACACCTATCAAATTTCTATTGAAAAACTTAAAACTTTCTCTACAAAACAAAATGGAAAATTACAATCATTTTAATCTTACACATTGTTCGAATATTTATCCAGGTAATAGTTGGGAAGAAATTTTTAATAATTTAAAAGTAAATATTCCGTTAATCAAAGCAAAATTATCGCCAACTCAACCTTTTGGTATAGGACTTAGACTTTCTTACAAAGCTGCTTTTGAATTATCTATTCCTAAAAATATCAACATTTTCAAAAACTGGTTATATCAAAATAATTGTTATGTAACAACCATAAATGGTTTTGTTTATGGTGAATTTTCTAACACCTCTATTAAAGAAACAGTATATGACCCCGACTGGTCAACTAAAGAAAGATATGACTTCAATTATATTTTAATATTGATATCATCTATGTTATGTCTCCCTGGAAAGGAAATAGGATTTTCTACATCTCCATTAGGCTATAAATTTGGTCTAAATAAACCTGATACTATTTTAAAAGAAGGAAGTGAATATCTCCTATCCCTGTTAGAATTACTTATAGAGATTTATAAAACAGAAGGAAAATTAATTCATATAGATTTTGAACCAGAAGCAGATTGTATTTTAGAAAGCATAGACGATATAGTAAAATTTTTTAACCAAATTAGTCTAAAAATAAGATGTAGACAAAAAATGCTATTATCCAAGGCAAAAAAGCTTTTATGTAGACATGTAAGGATTTGCTACGATATATGTCATCAAGCAGTTCAGTTTGAAGATCATATTAAGAATTTTGACGTATTAAATAAAACAAAGATTAAAATTGGGAAAATTCAAATTAGCTCCGCATTAGATATTAAATTTTGTCAATTCGAACCTAATTTTGTAGTAAATGAACTTGAGAAATTTAATGATAATATATATCTTCATCAAGCTGTTGAAAGAAAGCCAGATGGAACTTTATCTAGATTTAGAGATCTTCCAGAAGTAATACATTATATACAGAATATGTCTAATAGTAAGCAAGACTGGCTTACATGGAATCTAGAGGGATTTAGAAATGTAAGGCTGCATTTTCATGTGCCAATATATATTCAAAATATTATTAGTCAAAAATACGCCATATTTTCAACTACTTATAAGGATATTATTGCTGTAATAGAATATATAAAACATTTTCCTATTACTTCATGCTTGGAAATTGAAACTTATACTTGGGAAGTTCTTCCAAAATATCTAAAACTTGACCTTTTATCTTCAATTATAAAGGAATATGAATGGGTAATTAAAGAATTTAGAAAGTAGTTATTAAGACATGAAAAAAACAGTTGTGTTAAATATAGTTGGTTTAACTTCTAAGTTAATAGGTCATAATACTCCTTTTTTAAAAAAATGGATAGAAAAAGGCAAGCTATGTAAAATAAAACCTATGCTTCCTGCTCTTACATGTTCAGTACAAAGCTCTTATTTAACTGGTGAATGGCCAAATACACATGGTATTGTAGGAAACGGTTGGTATTTTAAAGATTTATGTGAAATTAAATTTTGGCATCAGTCTAATAATTTAGTTGCAGCTCCTAAAATTTGGGATATTGCTAAAAATAATGATCCTTCCTTTACCTGTGCAAATATGTTTTGGTGGTATAATATGTACTCTGGTGTTGATTACTCTGTAACACCAAGGCCTATCTATACAGCAGATGGAGTTAAAATCCCTGATTGTTATACATTTCCAACTAGTTTACGGGATGAATTGCAAATGAAATTAGGGAGATTTCCATTGTTTAATTTTTGGGGACCAAGAACTTCAATTAACTCGTCAAAATGGATTGCTGAAGCTTCAAAAATAGTTGAAACAAAATTTAATCCTACTTTGACTTTAATTTATTTGCCGCATTTGGATTATTGTTTGCAAAGAAGTGGTCCTCAAAGCCTTGATACAAAAAAATCTTTGGAAAAAATTGATTTAATTTGTGAAGATTTAATAAAATTTTACGAAAACCATGGAGCAAATTTAATTGTATTATCAGAATATGGTATAGAACCAGCTAATAATGTTGTCCATATAAATCGAATTTTACGTCAACATAATTACTTAAAAGTACGTGAAGAGAATGGAAAAGAATTACTTGACCCTGGTGCAAGTTGTGCTTTTGCTGTTTCTGATCATCAAATTGCCCATGTTTATGTAAATAAAAAAAAAGTTATAAATAAAATTTATGATATTTTGAACCAAATTCCTGAAATTGCATATGTTTTAGATGAAACTACCAAAGTTAAGTATCATTTAAATCATTCAAGATCTGGAGACTTAATTGCTGTTGCATCAGAAGGTCACTGGTTTTCCTATTATTATTGGATTGATGATCATAAAGCCCCAGATTTTGCTCGTAGTGTAGAAATTCATAAAAAGCCTGGATATGACCCTGCAGAATTATTTATAGATCCTGCGATAAAATGGCCTACTTTTAAAATACTATTAACATTATTAAAAAAAAAACTAGGATTTCGTTACTTAATGAATCTAATTCCTTTAAATGCTTCATTAGTTAAAGGATCACATGGTAGAATTACAACGGATAGTAATAATTATCCTATAATAGTTAGTCAGAAAAAAGATTTGATTTCAGAGGAGTTTATCAAAACCATTGATGTATTTAAAATCATTATGCAACATTTAAATTGTTAAAATTGATTGAAAATACAATTTTCTTAATAATAAAAATGGAAGTTTTTACCCATTTAAGTTTTTTTCTGACAATAAAAATTGATCTTCCCTATAAAACCAGTATAATCTCTTAATGTAAAAAGAGTTATATATGAAAATTTTATATATCTAAACTTAAAACTCAGATAGTTATTTTTATTAATTAGAGTTCTATGTCTTATAATTAAACAATATCATATTTACTATTAGAATAAGCCTTAAACTTTTGTTATGCTTATTAAATTCTATAACTATTTGTAATCATATAATAGTCTGTAGTTTTGGAAAGATTAATAATTTTTCAAAAGTAAATTTAGGAATTTAACAAAAAAAAATATATTAGTTCAACTACAATCCACTAGTACGAATAAATGACTTTTGAGATAAAGATTATAATTAAACATATTAACGAAAATTCTATTTTAATTAAAAACGTATGGCAACGATTTATAGTATTATTGAAAGTTTCGGGAGACAATTTTGGGTTGAACCGAGAAAAGTTCAAGATTTTTCTAGCTTTAAACTAAAAAATAAATCAACTCCAAATCAAATAAAATCTTTTAGAGCAGACCATCAACATACTCCTGAAAAAGCAACAAGCGTCATTTTTGATCGGGTAATGTTTTTTACTGATGGTAATAATGTTCAGTTAGGTCGACCTTTCTTAAATAATTATCGAATTGAAGGTAGTTTATTGCCAGGTGTTCATAAAAAATCAAAGCTTTTAGTATTTAAAATGCGATCTAAGAAAAAGTATAGAAGAAAAATTGGTCATCGTGTATCTTCAAGGCGAATAAGATTTAATTATATTTTACAAATCGTACCTTCTAAAAATAATTCTAATCTACAAGTTTTAGTTCGTGGATAAGAAAATATATATATATTACATTATAAATTAATTGAACTATGGCACATAAAAAGGGAGCAGGGAGTACTAAAAACGGCCGTGACTCAAATGCAAAACGTTTAGGAGTTAAAGTTGTAGGTGGGCAATTTGTTCAAACAGGGCAAATAATTATTCGTCAAAGAGGTTCTGCTTTTAAAGCTGGTGATAATGTAGGAATTGGAAAAGACTATACGCTATATGCTTTAAAAGATGGATATGTAGTTTATTCTGATAGAAAATTTAGCAAGAAAAGGGTTTCAGTTCATCTTCAATCATGGGAAAAACTTGTTACACGTATAGGTTACTCTGGTTGGTCTTCTTTTGTTAAAAATGTATAAATTTAAATCTGAAGGTCTTGGATTGAACCGCAAGATGCTAGCGCATTTAGCGGTTGTTGATCCAAAAGTATGGTCTCTACTTGTTGACTCTAGTAATAAATAAAGTAGAGAGAGTCTAAAAATTTTTATTAAAAGGAAAGGTCTTTACGGATGAGCGTTTCACCTGTAAGTTGGAAGAGCTCCTCAG